CTTCTAATTTGTTATGAGCCCAAACGATAGATTCGATGAGTTCTTGCCAATACCCACGGCCACTAAATAGGAACATTAAACTAAAGGCCCAAACAAAATGAGCACCTAAAAAGAGAAGACCATAGGCAGATAATGAAGAACCATAAGATTGGATCACTTGAGAGGCTTGTGCCCATAGAAAGTCACGAAGCCACCCGTTAATGGTAATGGAACTCTGTGCAAAGTTTCCTCCCGTGATATGAGTTACCATTCCCTGATCACTTATACTACCCCAAACATCGGACTGCATTTTCCAACTGAAGTGGAATATCACTACCGAAATCGCATTGTACATCCAGAATAAACCTAGGAAAACATGATCCCAGGCGGATACCTGACATGTCCCTCCTCTTCCAGGTCCATCGCAAGGAAAACGAAAACCAAGATTCGCTTTATCAGGTATTAAACGAGAGCTACGGGCAAATAAAACGCCTTTAAGTAAAATTAATACAGTCACATGGATAGTAAATGCATGAATGTGGTGTACCAAAAAATCCGCGGTTCCTAATGGAATTGGTAACAAAGCCACTTTGCCGCCTACTGCTACTAGATCACCACCTCCCCAAGTTAAGCTGGTGCTCGCTGTTGCATCAGGAGCTGTTGAACCCGGTGCTAAAGCATGAGTGTTTTGTACCCATTGAGCAAAGATAGGTTGTAATTGTATAGCAGTATCCGAAAACATATCTTGAGGACGCCCTAAAGCGCTCATAGTATCATTATGAATATACAGACCAAAACTATGGAAACCTAGGAATATGCATGCCCAGTTGAGGTGTGATACAATCGCATCACGATGTCTAAGAACACGATCTAATAGATTGTTGTATTGAGTAGTTGGATCATAGTCTCTTACCATAAAAATGGCTGCATGTGCAGCGGCGCCAACTATGAGAAATCCGCCGATCCACATGTGATGTGTGAACAGAGAGAGTTGGGTGCCATAGTCAATAGCTAAGTATGGATAGGGAGGCATAGAATACATATGGTGAGCTACGACAATAGTCAGAGAGCCCAACATAGCTAGGTTAAGAGCTAATTGAGCATGCCATGAGGTGGTCAAGATCTCGTAAAGACCTTTATGACCCTCACCCGTAAATGGACCTTTATGAGTCTCCAAAATTTCTTTAAGGCTATGGCCAATGCCCCAATTGGTCCTATACATATGACCGGCTATCAGGAAAAGAATTGCAATAGCCAAATGATGATGTGCAGTATCGGTCAGCCACAGACCCCCCGTGACTGGATTTAGTCCTCCACGAAAAGTTAGAAATTCTGAATATTCCGACCAATTTAGGGTAAAAAGTGGGGTTAATCCCTCAGCAAAACTAGGATAAAGTTGAGCTAAAAGATCGCGATTCGAAATAAATTCATGGGGAAGAGGTATCTCTTTAGGATCCACTCCAGCATCTAGGAGTTGGTTAATAGGTAAAGAGACGTGTACTTGGTGTCCTGCCCAAGATAGAGACCCAAGTCCTAGTAACCCCGCTAAATGGTGGTTCAACATGGATTCTACATCTTGGAACCAAGCCAATTTTGGAGCAGCTTTGTGATAATGGAACCAACCAGCAAAAAGCATTAACGCTGCAAAGATCAATGCACCAATTGCAGTGCAGTAAAGTTGTAATTCACTAGTTATTCCAGATGCTCGCCAAATTTGAAACAAACCAGAGGTTATTTGTATCCCTCGAGAACCTCCACCTACATCCCCATTCAGTATTTCTTGACCTACTATTGGCCAAACTACCTGAGCACTGGGTTTTATGTGAGTAGGATCACTCAGCCATGCTTCATAATTGGAGAAACGAGCGCCATGAAAGTACATCCCACTTAGCCAAATCAAGATGATGGCTAGTTGACCGAAATGAGCACTAAAGACTTTGCGGGAGATCTCTTCCAAATCATTGGTATGGCTACCAAAATCGTGAGCATCAGCATGTAGATTCCAGATCCAAGTAGTAGTATTAGGGCCTTTAGCTAGTGTCCTTGAAAAATGCCCAGGTTTGGCCCATTTTTCAAAAGAGGTTTTTATAGGATCCCTTTCCACCACAATCTTTACTTCTGGTTCCGGTGAACGAATAATCATTGAGTTCTCCTCTTTCCGGACGAGACATAAGAAGAAACCCGCCAACAGTAATTAGTGAACTTCTGATAGATATATGTTTTCAACCCGTTCTTCTCTTTCTTTTCCAGTTCATGACCGGAGCGACTATGATACGGAGTCAATCTGGGGCAGGTGTTCAAATTTATTATGACATATCCCTGAGGTGCTCAATGGACCATTGCAATTCAGGAAAAATCTTTCCTCGTGTGATGTAAAAAGTATTTATCGGTGCAATGATCATTATCATATGGATATCTATATCTAGATATAGATATATCTAGATATAGATATCCACACAGATACCCACATATGTCATATCATATATCACATGTCATTATGGATCACAATGACTTGAAATTCTTCATGGATCATTGAAGAGACATCTCTGAATTTCACCTTATTCAATAGATCTATTTCATTAACGATCCATAAAAGGTATTATTTGCGATATTGTCGATCTATTCCCATGAATAGATGCCGAAATAGGATCAAATTAAAAAGAGTATTACGAAATCATTCCATTGATCTCCCCCGGAGAATCAATATTTGGTAATTTCAAAAAATGATTAGGAATAGAGATTCTCATTCGCCAAGGCGTCCTGTAATCTTTAACCAATTTTGTGCTTCAATGTAATTGCCTGGAGCAAGCGCTATGGCTTGTTTCCAATACTCAGCAGCTCGATCGGACCAAGCCTCCGCAGTTTCAGGATCTCCCTGTCGAATGGCCTGCTCTCCCCGGTCGAGATAGGTCAACTTGGAAAAGTTTCCTTCCCTTAGAACCGTACTTGAGAGTTTCCTACCTCATACGGCTCAATCAACTATTATTTGTATTTGGTCCTCCACTCAAAATTCAAAATATATCATTGAAGAGAATTCATTGCAAATGGGTTCCATTTGATTAGGTCAATTGAAGGACCAAAAAGGGTCAATGACATGAGTTTTAACTTCACTTTTGATCGGATTTTATCTTTTCTCCCACCCTCAGAAAGAGAAAGTAGAGAAACAAAGATCTCTACTTCAAATCATCCAAATAGAGGTCTTTTTGAGAGGTAACTATCTCAATTTTGCATAGAAATTTTTAGAAGTACTTCCCATCTGGAGTTGATGGGAAAGTGCCTTCTTCTATCTTTAGGATCTGATCCTACACCGCTGCTCGATAGCTTAGTAGATCAACTCTATTGCATAAGTTGATCCCTGACTTTTGTGAGTGAGCAGATCTCATTGTATCAGCCCGAATTTTCAATAATTGATCTTTACGGTGCTTCCCCCATCAATCGAATTCATTCTTTTATCCATGGAGTATATAGGCTCTGCTTATCCATTCATATTCGGGCTCCTATGAAGGATGGTCTTTTTATTACAGCTGATAAGAAACCGTTATTTCGGACGGCGCATATGTAGAAAGCCTTTTTCTTTGTCCTTCCCCATAGCAGTTCCTAACTGATCTATTCCATAGCACAGATAGCCGCACGTAATGACAGATCACGGCCATATTATTAAAAGCTTGTGGTAGGGATGGGTTTCGTTTCAATGCCTGGAAATAATATTCCAAAGCCTCGGTATGCTCTCCGTTACTCATGTGGATAAGACCTATATTATATAGTATATAACTTCGATCATAAGGGTCAATTTCCGGTCGCATAGCTTCATAATAATTTTGTAAAGCTTCCGCATATTCTCCTTCGGATTGAGCTGACATCCGTTACGGTCGTTCATTCAATTGAAATGATCTCCGTTCCAAAACCGTACGTGAGATTCTCACCTCATACGGCTCCTCCTTTATAGTACATAATAAGGGGAATAACCCGTAGAATTGAAAAAAGATTATTACCCAACATTTTGAACTAACAGGGGCTAGTGTCTTTCCAATGAGTCTCTAGCCATCCTTATCGCAGAGATTCTTTCCTGAGCACTGAGGATCTTAGTGCTAAAAATGGAAACTCTAACAATTCATTTGTCCTTAACGCCCTGTATTTTCTAGGAATTAGCCACTTCAACGATCTACGATGGTTATATCATATGGATACCCGAGGTACAAACGAGATGGATGTTTGTTGTCCCAACCATTCTTATTAGCCCCCATAAAAGGGGTAATGCGTATGAACTATAACGAAGCTTTTGTGTTGTTGATTTCCACATGTAGTGCTTTTCCCCTATGCATGCCTATTAGATAGACTCGACCATACAAAGCCTATTCCATAGGTGTAACCTTTCGCTCGATACTGGGATCTCTAGGAGATCAGGGCATCCAAGGTTGCATCAACCGGGGATACACGACAGAAGGAATTGTTTCATCTCCAAAACTCACCTTCACTAAGCGTAAGTTTTCTTTGACTCAATATTATTTTATTTCCGAATCCCGTCCCCCCCCCCCCCCCCCCCGAGAGGGAAAGAACGGAAAAAAGATCGAATCACACCATCTCTGTAATAGGTAAATGCCTCTTTTTCCCCTGGAGCTGTGGGGATTATTCGCAATAGGATATCCGCTACAATTGTGAAGGTCTTATCAGTAAAATTGTCATTTCTCTGAGATCTAGGCATAGTCAGTTATAGATTTGATAATTCTTCTCATTCCCTTTTTCCGGAAATGATCCCATGAACAAAAGGATTTTCCGGTGCACAATACCATAGAAATCGATTTTCTTACGATCGGAAATATGTGAACATTTCAATTGATTCTTCTATCTAATAATAGATAGACTAATAATAGATAGATGGGGAATGCTCGGAACAATTTGATGTTCATTAGTAATATTGACCAATAAGCAATAGAAAAAGATTCCTATTCAAGGAACTGTTTCTACATATTCCGTGAACTCGATAAGTTATCATTTTCATTTGGTCGTGATCCGAACGAAAGAAATAATAAAGAAGTGAAATGATCATTGCATAATGAGAATCAAATGACCATCAATTATATGTGCATATATTTATAATATGATCATCATGAGACAATTTATACAATAAATTGTTGTCGAAGAATTCTTCCTAATTATTACATAATTGATACCAGACAATCATTTTGTAATTGATATATGATCATGATATGGAATGGATTAGTAATCCATTCCAATTTCTCAATTGGATCGGGAATATCAATTCAAATAGGATGAGATCATCGGATCAACAAGGATGAAGATTTCCTAAAAGAAGAGGAAGTGCTGGAAAATTTTTGTCCCTTCTGGGGATTGAATAAGTATTTTTACCTTCGCAAAAGGATTCAGAACTGATCGTATCCGAAGAATAAGAATTCCTAAGGGACTTGCTATCCATCAATTCCGTGGATTAGAATCGGAAGATCTCGTAGGAAAGATGGCCGAGCGGTTCAAGGCGTAGCACTGGAACTGCTATGTAGACTTTTGTTTACCGAGGGTTCGAATCCCTCTCTTTCCGCACCTTAACTTTCTTATTATTCCCCATCGTTCTGTTCTCCCAATAGATCGAATCCCAAAGGGATGATCTTATCATTCTGAGATCAATCCCCTCCTATTTCGTGATATAGGGAAATAGAATAAACGTCGATTCGTGATATGAGAAAGTAAAAGAACATTGGGAAAAAGCGGACGATAAATGAAAGTATCATTAATGATCATATCGTATAATAGCGTACGGGGGGATGAACAAAGATAAGTCGAATCCCAAGAATCGAACAATTCTATCTACTCGTCTCCTTAAAGAAAAAAGAGAGAAACATAATTGTCTAGATGTACAAGAACCTCTCTTTTTCATTCTCAATTCAAGCTTGACGGGAATAATATTCTACAACCAGCAATTCATTGATCTTTAAACTGATCCATTTACTATCTATTATTTGATTGACTAATCCCTTATATTGTGACGAATGAAGAGTCAAATGATTCGGCATTTGATCCTTCTGGGATAAATCGAGATTTTTCCCGATCATAGCTCTCGATCTCCGTTGATCTCTTATAGTAATAACATCTCGGGGTTTGCAACGATAACTTGGTATATCTACCACACGATCATTGACCAGGATATGTCTATGATTAACCAATTGTCTGGCTCCAGGAATGGTAAGAGCCATACCCAATCGAAAAATAATATTATCCAAACGCATTTCAAGTAATTGCAATAGGATCTGGCCCGTTGATCCTTTGGCTCTTCCAGCAATACGAACATATTTAAGTAATTGTCGCTCTGTCAGTCCATAATGGAAACGCAATTTTTGTTTTTCTTCCGGACGGATACGATATTGAGATATTTTTCTAGAAGAAGATTGATTGGTAGGATCATTCCTGGATTTCGGTCTTTTATTAGTCAGCCCTGGTAAAGTTCTTAGACGACGTATTATTTTTAAACGAGGTCCTCGATAACGGGACATAAGAACTCCTTCTTTTACGAAATGAACAAATAGTACTGGAAAGAAGAATAGTATGAATCGTATAAACATCAAAATGGAGAACAAAGATCTCTTGAAAAATTGGTTTGGAGAGATCTAAATAGATCTGCTCCATTCAATAACCCATTCCGTTTCTAGTTGAAAGTGATCATGGCATAGCGGACCCGTGAACCAACGATCAGAAGAAAGAGGAATCTTCCCCATATTCCTTGATCCTAACAAAACATTATAGATCATGAGGAGGAATGAAGGGAATAACAAAGAGCCGGCTATCGGAATCGAACCGATGACCATCGCATTACAAGTGCGATGCTCTAACCTCTGAGCTAAGCGGGCTTGTATGAATAAGCCATAACTGCATATCATTAGTATGATATTCATCAATATATTCGGAATCTTAGCAATTATAGCTAATTGAGCTCAATGACGCAATCCAGATTCCAATGAAACATTGCTTGGATGTGGATTCGTTCGAGAGAAAGGAAGGGAAGAAAGGATCAATTGATATTGATCGTTTCACTATTCCAAATCAAACAGAAAGGGAAAAAACATTGCGCGGGAAATGCAGAAATGATAGAATCATTTTCAGTCATACTAGATGATAGTGGAGATGGTAAGAGAGAAAGAAATAAGAGAAGACATCTCTCCCAGTACCGAATGGATATCCAATGAATAACTCTGATGAAAATGGAATAATAGGATGAGATTACAGTGGGATCTCGTTTTTCAAAAGGGGATATGGCGGAATTGGTAGACGCTACGGACTTGATCGAGTTGAGCCTTGGTATGGAAACCTACCAAGTGATAGCTTCCAAATCCAGGGAACCCTAGGACATTTAGAATGGGCAATCCTGAACCAAATCCAGTTTACAGAGACAATAGTTTCCTTGACTAGGAAGAGAAAGGATAGGTGCAGAGACTCGATGGAAGCTATTCTAACGAATGAATATTCTTTTCCCCAGTGCTGCATCTATGGAATAATCTTTACATTTACACTCCAAAAGTGGGAATGGTCCATACTATCAAGCAAAGTTCATGATCGGGACTTGAATCATTTTATGCATTTCACTATTAGTGAGACGCTTGGGTCAATTTTAAGTTAAAGGAATAATTCGACATTAAGTAATCCAATGATTAACTTCACCTCCCTAAAGAAAAGAGGAAGTCGGATCGATTCCTGGAGTGAATTTTTCGACGAGGATAAAGATAGAGTCCAGTTCTACATGTCAATGCCAACAACAATGCAAATTGCAGTAAGAGGAAAATCCGTCGGCTTTATAGACCGTGAGAGTTCAAATCTCTCTATCCCCAAGTCGAGTTCGTTCCCGAATGACTGATTTCTCTTTTTTTTTTTTTTTTTTTTATACAATTTCGAATTTGTAATTCTCACTTTCGAATTGATTCTTTTTATTCACCCCCCCATGAAGAAATAGAAGTAGGAATCTCTCATTATCTATAGATAGATATCTAGATCTCTATCTATATATAGAGATCTAGATATCTGAAATATCCAATCTGGATAGAGAATTGAAAATTCTTCGATCGTTAGCAGTCCTTCTCATGAATGGTTACTTCCCGTAAATTTTGTTCGAAAATAATTTTTTAACTAGGAAAAAAATCCCCATTTTTTATGGTCCCTTCAGTTGACACAAGTTCAGGTCCTATGTTAGAATGATGCACAGGGAAGAGCCGGGATAGCTCAGTTGGTAGAGCAGAGGACTGAAAATCCTCGTGCCACCAGTTCAAATCTGGTTCCTGGCATGCGAACTCATAGATCGAGAAATATCTATCTAGATAGATGGATATCTATTGGCATACATACTCATCCATATCCATATACCTAGATCATAATACACAGTTATCCATATTCATATTTATGTATCTATATGTACGTACATATTTATGTATTTATATGTACGTACATATAGATCCCGATCATAATAGATGAATCAGCATGTTCCGTTCTCTTTCTCCCTTTTTGTTCATATTGTCCTTCCCCGTTCCAATTGGATCTCGATACCCCGTGCGTATATAAAAGTTGGTTCGAAAACTCGGAAATACGGAATTGACAGTGTAAATAGATAGGATCTATTCTCAACTGGAATTGGTACAAGTGAAATCCGATCTTTCTCTTCCTTTTTGTATATTATAGAATGTGTACGTGGTACATGGTTTGTGATGCGTAAACGAATTTGATTCCTTAATTTATCCCGAATAGGTTTCTTCCAGATCCAAGAATGTAGGATGATGTAAATGGATAAGGGATTCCATTACGACACTAGCAGAAGTCTATTTATCTCACTCCATCGAAAATATGATATATTGTTCAAATTGAATATTTCAAATTGTAAGAGCGAAGATTGTTTACTTTTATTCCATTCAATTTTATTCCATTCAATGAGCATCCTGTATCTCGTAGAAATTAGGTGTAATATAATCTTTGCGTAGAGGCCAACCAATCCAACTCTCAGGCATCAATATACGTTTCAGGCGTGGATGACTTTCATGAAGGATTCCCAACATATCATAAGATTCTCGTTCCTGAAAATCAGCACTTTTCCAGATCCAGAAAATAGACGGAATTCTGGGATTTTTCCTTGGGACAAAAACTTTTATACATATCTCTTCAGGTTGATCCGCATCATCCTGTATATTTGTAAGGTGATATACACTAGCCAATGATCCCCCCGGCGCTACATCATAGGCACACTGAGAACGGAGATAATTGAAACCATAAACATATAAAGCGACAGCTACAGAGGCCCGATCCTCAGATTTTATCTGTAAAGTTTCTATGCCCTGGTAATCAGAACCCAGAGGTCTGTGAGCTAACTTATGCTTGGCTAGCCAAGCGGATAATCGACCCTGTACTTCATTAGTCTTTCTTGTAGGAGTATCCGTATAAGTATTTAACATTTCCAATGGAATTTTTGAAAATTGATTTCCTGTTCGTTACTCTTTACAAAATATTCTTCATTCCTCGATTCCTGGAAAGATACTGAATTCTCGTATTTTACAAAATCGGAGGGTATCTCTGAAGTAGATTCAAAGGTTTTGGAAAGTATCTCTGAAGTAGATTCAGATTGAGGTTCGGGAGATTTATGGAGTAACTTCTGATCATAGTTTCCAGTATAAAGACTGGATCCAACACGAAACTTATGATTTTGAGTGAAATATCTCTTTCCTTGTTGGAGTTTGGTCCTATCTTCATATATTTCTCGAGCTACCTTTTTACGAAGTTTTATTATAGCATCTATAATAGCCTCTGGTTTTGGGGGGCAACCCGGCAAATAAACATCTACGGGAATTAATTTATCCACTCCACGAACGGTACTATAAGAATCTGTACTGAACATTCCTCCTGTAATAGTACATGCTCCCATAGCAATTACATATTTTGGTCCGGGCATTTGTTCATATAATCTCACTAAAGAAGGAGCCATTTTCATGGTCACAGTGCCAGCTGTTATGATGAGGTCGGCTTGTCTAGGACTAGATCTTGGTACCAGACCGTAACGATCAAAGTCGAATCGTGAACCTATTAATGAAGCGAATTCAATAAAACAACAACTAGTACCATAAAGAAGCGGCCATAAACTGGAGAGTCTGGCCCAATTCGACAGATCATTTAGGGTAGTTGAAATAACTGAATTTGGAGTTGTTTGACCAAGTAAAGGGGATTCTGTAGAACCCATCACTGGTTTTATGCCATTTTCTACTTTCCCTCCACCACCCAAATACTCGGAAGCTAAGACCATTCCAATGCTCCTCTTCGCCATGCATGAACTGAACCAACAATTAGGATAAGCACGAAAATCGAAGCTTCTATAAAGGTAGATATACCCAATATATCGAAACTCATAGCCCATGGATAAAGAAAAACTGTTTCAACATCAAAAACAACAAAAACCAAAGCGAACATATAATAACGAATCCTAAATTGTATCCAAGCATCTCCCATTGCTTCTATACCGGATTCATAACTAGTGAGCTTCTCTGGGCCTTCGCTAATGGGGGCTAAAGCTCTGGAAATTAGGAATGCCAGAATAGGCATGAGGCTAGATATTAGTAAAAAGATCCAAAAAGTCTCATATTCAAAAAGTAGAAACATGAATATACTCCTGTGAAATAGATCAAATTATTCCATTTTCCCGTAAATGGATTCATCACTCCTCTCCCAAAAATAGAACAATTGATTTTCATCGATCTACATATTACTATTTTGTCCAAGGCTTATTCCAAAATTCATTCAATGAAATATTACTCGTATATGTGATATGTAGAAGTATTACGTATTTATCTGGGAGAAATCAACTTATTTCACCCCCGGTTATTTCAGAAGTGAAAAGTCTGGTTAATCCTTCCTCCCCCGTATCAGTCATTTATATACTTTCATTTACCGTCAAACAATAAAAATTGATTCTTCTTAGAAATCGATCTTGCAATAACACAGTTTTGCACATTGGTTCGGCGAATTACACGTGATTCGAGTTGTAACGAGAGACATGGCCTGATGTAATGCAAGGAAATGTCCAGGAATTTCTATAAGAGCTTAGGATTTCTTGTATGTTCTATTCCGATATTTGAATCTTGTCCATCAAAATATGGATCTTTCTCATTGGAGGGTCGTTCTTTTCACTGATGCGTCGTTCGACTCCATCTGCTTGTTTCATATCCGAATTTCTTTATACCCATATTCAGTTTATCTATATATTCCATTGAACCCCCAGAAACCTATCCATCTCTTATAACAAGAAAAAGGCTTATGTATTCAATTTGTAGAATTATGCCTTTTCGGCATGGTCCATCTCACACGATTGCCCTTAGGGACAATTGAGTTCTTTGTCAGATACTTATGTAGGTAATGGGACAAGTGTAGAAATTTTCGGGTTTCCGGATTCATCAACGGAAGGAAATAGTGAACATTTCACAATATTGGGAGAATATGAGAAGGGGGAAATCTCAGTTGTCAGAGATTTGGAATGAATCTTCAAACAATTGTAACGTGCGTTGATGCTTTGGTTCGTTATACAAATGATTCCAGGAGTAGGATTCAATTGGATCGTCCATTCGTAGTATCCAGATCCATTTGTAGTACTGAAGAAAGAGAAAAAGGATCAAGTGACCATGGAAATGAATGGGTCAATCTCGCGGAGAATGAAGCTTATTAATAGATGAATCCGACCAGTACTATGTATTTAACATGTGGACAGATATAGAATTGATTCCGTTCGATAATATGCCGGATAAACTATTTCCCCCGGAGCTTCATTCAGTAATATCTTTATCGATCCCGTAACAGGGATTGATCCGTCTATTAAAGATAAAAAGTACTAAGGGGTTATTTCCTCTGTGATATGACTTTTGATTCAGGATCAAGACAGTCGTTCCATTCCGGGAATATGAATTGGAATTCATAAAGGTCCAAGTCTATTTGTGCCTTGTTGACCCGGCCGGGCATTGAACGACAAATACTACTTTAGGATTGATGGACAATATTAAGCGATCCTATAACTTCTGTTGATGTAACCGCGTTGATCGAACTGAACAAGTTTCTGGTCGCACCCCTCCCTAGGTCAACAGGATAAAGATTCCAGGGCATCCCGTAATAGGAATCTTGAATAGAGCAAGAAACAATTCCTGTTCCAATCACGACGGTAAAACTAGCTGAACTGGGAGTGATCTACGGAGGATACTTCGAAGAATACGTTACCGACCAATCCAATGGACCAATCAGGGGAGAGAGGCGGACGTTTATACATTTCAGAACGATTTACATAATGTTTAGAAGGTAACTGATCCAGGTTATTCCATCGTAAAGTAGGGGAGGAATCCGGAGATCTCAGATTTTCCTTGGATAAGCCTACCCAAATAGGATCCTGATCTTACCAAGGAAGGTCCACATCAATTCGAATTATGGAATGATGATGAGCAATCGGAGCGGATCGATCGGAATAACAGAATGAATCCTGTACAATAATGGAGGAAATACCTAATCACTCGGCGGATGAATTATGCCAAGTTTACGATCTGCCGGAGAGGGGGGGGGACCTATCGGAATAAAAATTCCAACCGAACGACTCTATCTGCTCATTTTCTGTTGAGACCTACAAAAGAGTCTTATTCTCGGAGACGATGCCCATCAATTATTCTCCGCGTTATACACGTTCTCAGACACGCTGCTGAGATGATATGATCGTACGTTTACTCTCGATCGAGATAACAGCCGAGTTTCCATGGGTAATTCATAGAAGTTCTCGTGATCCATCGTACGTATTGTATATTTACAATACAAATAATTAATCCTTTTCGAATCTCACATTACTCGACGTTGATTTCCGTACATGCTATACGAGTATTCTGGCTACTCCAGGGGATGGCTGGCATCGAGCCTCTTTCTTTGGCAATAGATTCCATTCCAACTCTTAGGCATATGTTTAGATCAATAAGGATAGATCCGACGCATTCAGGAAAACACCCGAGACCACATATAGGTCTAAATAGAGTACACGTCTCTGATCCAGATCAAATGGGAAATTTTGATCGGATCGAATAGACCCCGGATCAATCTTATCAGGGTTATCATATGATGAAACGTTGTCCCATTCTGGATCGTTTCATTTCGATGAGAGATCGATTTTAAGAAAATCGTTAGATTCTCTCCATTCATCCACCCAATAACCTAAGTCTTATTGGGGTGCTCTAGATAGAATGAATTCTAATATGAATCGGTCGAAGTCCCTTTCATGGAAGTCGAATTCTTGAGTATAAACTTCAGATCCAATTGTACCTAATAGTGGGACTAATACAAACTCTTTGAATGAATAATTGGATACTCCAGAAAAGCATGGGGCTTTCCAATCCAATATTTGTATCTAATAAGTATGCTCATAATTTTCATGATTACAGGATGAACTTTTCACGTTTTTGTCAGCAGTTTTTGGATCTGGATATGCTTTTATATCTCAGAACCATTCAGAACTTACTGATATCTCGATAGGATCAAAGTGATAGAGAATATCGTGATCCACAAATTGTCCTCTTTTCCTACGGCTCCGGGCTATCAGTTTCATAAAGGCTGTTGATAAATACGTATTTATTTGGATCTCGGGACATTTCGATGAACATTGTGCAAATCGGGGTATATATAGAATACTTCATTCTATAATTCATTTGATCTATGAGTACCTCTTATATGAATTACGGCCTTGCCCTTCGTAAATTATGTCACGATTAGTTTCATTTCTGCGATACGAACTATTTAGATCGGGCAGATACCTTTCTAGATCTCCCTTTAGTCATTCATTACACCAGGAGTCCCCTGCATCTGTTAGACCAATGAGGTTTTGATGATCGATGCTAATTATTATTCGACCGAAGTTCTCAAATAGATTCAGACCTTACAGATGTACTGGGACAAATCATTGTGACCTTGCTTGGGGTTATCGGAGGTGTATTAATAACCCCTCAATAATGGGTGATAAGAGCATATCAACATGTCAGTCATGTGTTACTGATTTTTATAGATCAATAAACAAGGGATCATCATAAGTTAGATGATCTGCCCCGTTCCCACGTTCCTATCGATCTATTCATGGGCATATAAGAATAGTTGACAGTCTCCAAGAGACTCTTTAGGACTGAGTCATAGGTAATAAGGGATATAAGGATAAAGAAGTAATATAGTAATACCAAAACTCAGTGGAATGTATAGGGCTATACGGGCTCGAACCGTAGACCTTCTCGGTAAAACAGATCAAAGTTATTATTATCGAAATGATTTGAACTGTTCCAAAAACCCAACATGCATTTTTTTTGCATTGGGCTCTTTCATGAACTGATGGATCGATCAGTTAGTCTGCCATTCTTTCCTTTCCAGAAAGATAATAAGATGGCTCCGTGTGCTCCAAGTTATTCTTTTTTTTTTTTTTTTCGGAAGCAATCCCAAAGTGATTCAAAAGGTTCGTTCCCTCGACGTAGGTCTGCCTCGTTCAAGCACAGATTGAACCCAAATAGAGTCTCTATCGCTCTGAAAGTTAAATATGAGACTCCATACACCTCAAAGTTCATAGAGCGAAAAGAAGATATTTTGAGGTCCCCGTATTGTACTCATTATGCCTAGCATTGAATGAACCTGAGATTTACCATATCAACTAGATCCGGAATTGGAATCAGATCGAACCTCATCCTTGTCATGCTATTGTTCTCCCAGATCGATCGATGGAGTAAGACATCAGTATTTCACATAAGATCTATTTCATGGATCAGATGAATCGATGAACTCTCTTGAAAAGCATTGGCGCACGTGTAAACGAGGTGCTCTACCTTGCTGAGCTATAGCCCTTGCTATTCTTAATGATACACTATCATAACCAAATGGATCCCCCTTTGTCAAGGTGGATATTTCATGATCTAATACGTCCCAATCAGTTCAATCCTGCCAGGGACATATTGTTCATAAGTTCAATTCCATTTAGAATGTTCATAGATCCAACTCTATTTATGATGATAAATGACCTACTTAACTCAGTGGTTAGAGTATCGCTTTCATACGGCGGGAGTCATTGGTTCAAATCCAATAGTAGGTAAAACTTATTAGATGTCATTTACTTTGGTATCTAATAAGTTTTACCTGCTATTGGATTTGATTGGAATAAAGAATCCATTTTCAATAATTATCCGAAATCCTTACGTTAATTAGAGACGGAGGGCAAAATAGCACTGATAGCCTCTAATCGTGTCCTGGCTCTTCTGAGAGCTACATTAGCTTCAATCACTTGTCTCTTGCCTTCAGCTCGAGCTAGGTCAGCTTCAGCTATTCGAAAAGTTTCCCGAGCCTCTCGAGGATCGATGTCAATACCTTTCTCTGCATCATTTACCAATATGGTGATTTTATTATTGTCTATCCTGGCGAAACCGCCCATCAAAGCCATAGTAGACCATTGCCCATCGAGACGTATTTTTGTGATCCCTATATCTAAAGCTGCAACAATGGGAGCATGATTTGGTAATACGCCAATTTGACCGCTATTGGTAGATAAGATGATTTCTTCAACTTCTGAATCCCAAACAACTCGATTAGGAGTCAGTACACGAAGATTTAGGGTCATTTTTTAAATTAATTCTCCACTTTTAAGTTCATAGCCTTCGCGGTAGCTTCATCAATGTTACCCACCAAATAAAAGGCCTGTTCGGGAAGACCATCTAATTCTCCGGAAAGGATCATTTTAAAACCTCTAATTGTTTCTACGAGACCGACATATTTACCCGGGGAACCAGTGAATACCTCTGCTACAAAAAAGGGTTGTGATAAGAAACGTTCAATCTTTCGTGCTCTTGCTACGGTTAAACGATCTTCTTCTGATAATTCGTCCAGTCCAAGAATAGCTATAATGTCTTGAAGTTCTTTATAACGCTGTAAAGTTTGCTTGACTCCTTGTGCAGTTTCATAATGTTCTTCGCCCACGATCCAAGGTTGGAGCATGGTCGATGTTGAATCTAAAGGATCTACTGCTGGATAGATGCCTTTGGCAGCTAATCCTCTCGATAATACGGTAGTAGCATCTAAATGTGCAAATGTTGTAGCAGGAGCGGGGTCGGTCAAATCGTCTGCAGGTACATAAACTGCTTGAATGGAGGTTATAGATCCCTCTTTGGTAGAAGTAATTCTTTCCTGCAAAGAACCCATTTCTGTACTAAGAGTTGGCTGATAACCCACAGCGGAAGGCATTCTGCCTAATAATGCAGATACTTCTGATCCCGCTTGGACAAAACGGAAGATATTGTCGATAAATAAAAGTACGTCTTGCTCATTGACATCTCGGAAATATTCAGCCATGGTTAGGGCGGTTAACCCAACTCTCATACGAGCTCCTGGTGGTTCATTCATCTGGCCATAGACCAGAGCTACTTTCGATCCCGAGATATCTTGTTCATTAATTACTCCCGATTCTTTCATTTCAACGTAAAGATCATTTCCCTCACGGGTGCGTTCTCCTACTCCGCCAAATACAGATACACCTCCATGAGCCTTAGCAATATTGTTGATTAATTCCATGATGAGCACTGTTTTACCTACCCCAGCTCCCCCGAATAGTCCTATTTTTCCTCCACGGCGGTAAGGAGCTAAAAGATCCACCACTTTAATGCCTGTTTCGAAGATTGATAACTTTGTATCTAACTGTATAAAGGCAGGAGCGGGTCTATGAATAGGAGATGTTGTGCGAGCATCTACAGGACCTAAATTATCGACAGGTTCTCCAATAACATTGAAAATTCGTCCGAGAGTAGCTCCACCAACCGGAACACTCAGGGGAGCTCCTGTGTCAATTACTTTCATTCCTCTCTTCAGACCATCTGTAGCACTCATAGCTACAGCTCTCACTTTATTATTTCCCAATAATTGTTGTACCTCGCAAGTAACATTAATTTCTTGACCAGCCGTATCTTTGCCCTTAATTATCAAAGAATTTAAAATATTAGGCATATTGCCTGGAGAAAAAACTACATCCAGTACTGGGCCAATGATTTGAACAATATGTCCCACATTCTTTTCCACAAGTGTGGGAACCCCAAGAGCAAGAGGATTGGTTCTCATAATAATAAAAAGGGAGATTTGTTCGAATTGCTCGCTAATACTATTAAAAATGTTTAGTATCGAATCGATCAGTTCATGATGAATGAGAGTTACCACCTTGATCTACTTAGTGATATTTCGCTTCTCAAGTTCAACTTTTATTTTGAACATGAAGTAGATGGATAAAAATCATGAGAAAGTCTTCAATTTGTCCATAACTATAAGCATTTCACCCCAGATTGCGTCCAGATTATCCATTCAATGCGGAACTTGAACCCTATTCATAATCTTTCTCTCATCGGTCGTTGTCTCTTCCTTTCATACGCACATCTATTTTTCTTTTTTTATTTTTTTTTTTTTTTCGTCCTATATATCTGCTTTTAGATCTACAATCTACACATACATATATTATCTATTAGGATCAAAGGTCGATTCGGTTCTTTAAATCCATTAACTAGTCTAATAGCTGAAAGGTCCTTGGGTCAATGCATGGAGGAACTTGAAAAGCAAAGATAGGGTTGCGCCATACATAAAGAACATTATACAATAATAGTGTATTTGGCAAATCTTATTGCCCAATAACGGACGACTTGAGTTAGTTCATGGTTCCGCAGGAGATTCCTGTGAAATCCTTTCTTTACGTTCGATCCATGTCGAGCAGACCTCGTCCTTGCAAGAGTTATTAATTGATGAGTTGTAGGGAGGGACTTATGTCACCAAAAACAGAGACTAAGGCAAGTGTTGGATTTAAAGCTGGTGTTAAAGATTACAGATTAACTTATTACACTCCTGAATATCAAACCAAAGATACCGATATCTTGGCAGCGTTCCGAGTAACTCCTCAACCTGGAGTGCCGCCTGAGGAAGCGGGAGCTGCAGTAGCCGCTGAATCTTCCACTGGTACATGGACCACTGTTTGGACCGATGGACTTACCAGTCTCGATCGTTACAAGGGGCGATGCTATGACATTGAGCCCGTTCCTGGGGAGGAAAATCAATTTATTGCCTATGTAGCTTACCCCTTAGACCTCTTTGAAGAAGGTTCTGTTACTAACATGTTCACTTCCATTGTAGGTAATGTATTTGGATTCAAAGCCCTACGAGCTCTACGCCTAGAAGATTTGCGAGTTCCTCCTGCTTATTCCAAAACTTTCCAAGGTCCACCTCATGGTATCCAAGTTGAAAGAGATAAATTAAACAAATATGGCCGTCCTCTATTGGGATGTACTATTAAACCCAAATTGGGTTTATCTGCCAAAAACTATGGTAGAGCAGTTTATGAATGTCTTCGTGGTGGACTTGATTTTACCAAAGATGATGAGAACGTAAATTCCCAACCATTTATGCGCTGGAGAGATCGTTTCTGCTTCTGTGCAGAAGCAATTTATAAAGCTCAGGCTGAGACGGGTGAAATTAAGGGACATTACTTGAATGCTACTGCAGGTACATGCGAAGAAATGATCAAAAGGGCAGTATTTGCCAGAGAATTGGGAGCTCCTATCGTCATGCATGACTACCTGACGGGAGGTTTTACTGCAAATACCAGCTTGGCTCATTATTGCCGAGACAATGGCCTACTTCTTCACATTCACCGCGCAATGCATGCAGTTATTGACAGACAAAGAAATCATGGTATGCACTTCCGTGTGCTAGCTAAAGCATTGCGAATGTCCGGTGGAGATCATATTCACGCCGGTACTGTAGTAGGTAAACTTGAAGGAGAACGAGACGTAACTTTGGGTTTTGTTGATCTACTGCGTGACGATTTTATTGAAAGAGACCGAAGTCGTGGTATTTATTTCACCCAAGATTGGGTATCTATGCCAGGTGTTCTGCCCGTAGCTTCGGGGGGTATTCACGTTTGGCATATGCCTGCTCTAACCGAGATCTTTGGGGATGATTCCGTACTACAGTTCGGTGGGGGAACTTTGGGACACCCTTGGGGAAATGCACCTGGTGCAGTAGCGAATCGAGTTGCCTTAGAAGCTTGTGTACAAGCTCGTAATGAAGGACGTGATCTTGCTCGTGAAGGTAATGAAGTGATCCGCGAAGCTAGTAAATGGAGTCCCGAATTAGCTGCTGCTTGTGAAGTATGGAAGGAGATCAAATTTGAATTTGAGGCAATGGATGTCTTGTAATTGAGTGACTCTCCGTTCGTTTTCCTAATAGAACTCGGCCCAATCTTTTACTACAAAGATTGAGCCGAATTGTAAATGGAGATTAGATATATGCATAGATCCATATCTATCTATGTACATGTATAAATATGTACATACCTATATACATAAATCAATATCTTATTTATTTTTCCCAAGATCGAATAGCTCAAAGCTTATGAAAATGTTGTTGGCATGGATTTTATCCATCCCATAAATTGATCTTATGGATCATCCTATAGGGTTGGTAGCTCAGTGGATCAGAGACCATGGTCCCGGACCATGAAGTCAAGGGTTCGAATCCCTCCTAGCCCATTTTGGACATTGTCCCCCTTGCTGTATCCCGTGCTGAGACATAGACCTTTTCTACAAAGATTCCATAGGTTTCATAAAGAGGGAAAACGGATCGATCATATCGTATGATCCTTCTCTCTCGGATGATAATTACTCTTTCTTGTGGTATAAAAGAGAATCTTTATTGATAACCAAATAAAAGGTTCTATCATAATCTCGGATCAATGCTTCGGATTACTACGAATAAAATGGAAATGATTCATCCCACTATTCTTTCGGTAACGATCCTAATACTAATAATATAGTATTACTTAATAATAGTAATACTTAATATACTAATAATTGGATCTATTTTGTCTAATAAGATCCCTCATGGAAAAGAAAATTGCAAAGTAACAAGAGATCTCCTCCCCTTTTTTATACTCATATCTAGGTAGAACTCTATGTCCTTGAAAGAATGGTTCGAAGAAAGGCGTAAAATAAGTGGATCAATCGAAGATCTGATCGAAAGGACTAGTAAGGACTATATCGTCAATGAGATGGACAAGAACAAGAATATAAAGATTGATTTTAATAACAGATTATGGGTCCAGTGCGACAATCGTGAGAACTTGCTCTATATGAAATATTTGAGACAGAATAAGAGTGTTTGTGAAGAATGTGGATATCATTTGCAAATGAGTAGTTCAGACAGAATCGAACTTTCAATTGATCATGGCACTTGGCATCCTATGGATGAGGACATGGCCGCCCCAGATCCGATTCAATTTCATTTTGAGGATGAACCTCATATAGATCGTATCACTTCCTGCCAAATAAGGACAGGTTTAACTGATGCTGTTCAAACAGGCATAGGTCGACCAAATGGTATTCCTATCGCAATTGGAGTTATGGATTTTCAGTTCATGGGAGGTAGTATGGGCTCCGTGGTAGGTGAGAAAATTACTCGTCTGATCGAATACGCTACCAAGCAATTTCTCCCAGTAATCATGGTGTGTGCTTCCGGAGGAGCACGCATGCAAGAGGGAAGTTTCAGTTTAATGCAAATGGCTAAAATATCTACTGCTTTATATATCCATCAATTGGAGAAAAAGTTGTTATATGTATCGATCCTTACATATCCCACAACCGGTGGAGTGACTGCTAGTTTTGGTATGTTGGGAGATATCATCATTGCTGAACCTAAAGCATACATTGCATTTGCAGGTAGAAGAGTAATCGAACAAACATCAGGTCAGAAAGTACCTGACGGTTTGCAGGTAGCTGAGCATTTATTTGATCATGGTTCATTTGATCTGATTGTTCCGCGTAGTCTTTTAAAAGGTGTTCTGAGTGAGCCATTTCAGCTTTACGGTTTAATTCCTTGTGAAAAAGAACGAATGTTAGGTTTAGTTTCTTGTAACGAACAACAATTCTCAAGTTCAGCTCCTCGTAACGAAAGTGACAATGATACAGTCCCCTCTCATAGCGAAAATCGAAATAATCAACTTCAGAGAATTGTTCCTCATCTTTCCTTTTTTTAGCCTATTATTGATCCTCGATCCTATTATTAATAGGAACTCAATATTAACAACTAAATAGTAACTAACTATTCTTATGAACGATATGCAATAGAATAGTGAATTTATCGCTCCCCGGAATTGGGGAAAATTACGGATCCATGTTCTTGCTACTATTTGATCAAGTGTTATAATATGGATAAGCGCTGTGATATATTTGTATACATTTATTGAGTCCTAATACCAAAAATTCTCATTCATTATTGACTCCGGATCTCATAGACATAAAAAAAGGAATAAGAATAAAAAGAATATCTCGGATTCGACGTAAAATGATTTTACAGAGACTCATAAAAATATTTGACGGAAAAAGGAACAAGATTCTCGTGCATGTCTTTTATGGAGAGGGGCGACTAGGTCCACTTATTTGGTCCTATAATCATTCCTTGTAATAGAGATAAATATTAGGGTATTCGTTCTATGACAAATCCCAACTTACCTTCGATTTTCGTGCCTTTAGCGGGCTTATTTTTTCCGGCAATTACAATGGCTTTTTTGTACTTTTATGTTCAGAAGGACGAGATTTTATAAATCTGATCGGATCAGATCTTATAGATCAATTTGAATCTCTCAATTGTGGAATAAATGGGATATCTATCTGTTCCTGATGATCTTAAATGGGACTAATCCTACTCCGGACACGAACAAAATAGATATCTATATCTATTTATCAACATATGGGAGGTGTACCATGTGGTACATATACCATATGTATGCATGTATAAATGTATAGAGATTTCTATCTTTATACGCATACATATCTATGTGTATATGGAGATGGTATTTCTATTCCACTGATCCGACGAGGTGTTGTTTTTACAATTGATAAGTAATTTCCTAAAAAATAGAAAGAATGGGGAACATGGAAAGGAGAGAAAGAAAGTAAATGTTCTTTTAGATAAAAATTCTTTGATATGCATATAGCTAGTTAATAAGAGTTACTTCGGAAGCCAAAGGAGTCAAGTTTTGGCCATTTTCTCTAAAACCGAGTAGGACGAAATTGAATAAAATCTGTTATGAATTGGCGATCTGAATGGCTCTGGATAGAACCTATAACAGGATCTCGAAGAACAAGTAATTTTTGTCGGGCTTGTATCCTTTTTTTTGGTTCACTAGGATTTTTCTTGGTCGGAATTTCAAGTTATCTTGGTAAGAACCTGATACCCGTATTGTCATCTCAGCAAATCCTTTTTGTTCCACAAGGAATTGTAATGTGTTTTTATGGTATTGCAGGTCTGTTCATTAGCTCTTATTTGTGGTGTACAATTTTATGGAATGTAGGTAGTGGTTACGATAAGTTTGATGAAGAAGAAGGAATTGTATGTCTTTTTCGTTGGGGATTTCCCGGAAGAAATCGTCGTACTTTTCTTCGATTTCTCATGAAAGATATTCAGGCGATCAAAATGGAAGTTCAAGAAGGTCTTTATCCCCGTCGTGTTCTTTATATGGAAATAAAGGGCCAGCGAGACATTCCCCTAGCTCGTACTGGTGATAATTTAACCTTACGGGAAATGGAACAAAAAGCTGCCGAATTAGCTCGTTTCTTGCGTATATCAATTGAAGTATTTTGAAATGAACCAAGGAATGGATGTTCTCTCGTTGTTCTTCGAACATCTTAACGGACAGATCTATATGTACCAGAGAGAGGGAAGTTACAATGTAACTAAGATTTGTTCGGGAGAAATACCATGCAGTTCCCTCCCGCAAAGTAGTACTTATGCGATGATCATATCAATGCAAATTCCTTCGGTAGTTCCCAAAGACTCCATATCGCTCCTTGTAGAAGGCCTATAGAGCCAGTAGACGGATATGACATGAAACAATTACTAGATATGGCATTCTCTCCAAAATGTCTTTGTCGAACTCCAATTCCATATATGCGTACGGAATTCGAGAATTTCAGTATTCGTAATATACTGGAGTCCTTTGGAGCGCAGAATTGGCATTTTTAGACCAATTTATTAAATGATAATGGATTCTATCCCTAAGTTCTCTCTCTTTTTTGCCAATAAACATTCGTCTCTTTCCTTTTATTTTTCTTTTTTTTTCCTCCTTTTTATCCGGAACAAACCGTTCCTCATCCGAATAATATTTTTTTTTAAGGGTCGAACAATTACGCAGTAGATCCTGAATCTATAGGTCCCATACCTCGTTCTACAACTCGTACTTTATCCAGATTTCGGACAGAGCTGACGAGTGAATCGGGTTCGTTAGCGATTCACGAATTTAAAGTGGCCAAATATAAAGCATTAGCTTCCCTACGATACCTTGCATGTCTAGTATTCCTGCCCTGGGGAATCTCTATTTCCTTCCAGAAAGGTTTGGAGCCTTGGGTTACGAATTGGTGGAATACTGGTCAGTCTCGGGAATTTTCTGATTATCTCCAAGAAGAAAACGCTCTAGAAAGATTCGGAGAAATAGAAGAACTATTCCTGTTGGAGAGAATGGTGGAAGATTCTTCGGAAACACATTCACAGGATCTTCGTATAGAGATTCGCAAAAAAACGATCCAATTAGTCGAAATGTACAATGAAGATTTGATCCAGATCATCTCACATTTATTGGCAAATTTTATATGTTTTGCTACTCCAGGTGCTTATTTCATTCTGGGTAAGGAAAAACTTGTCGTTCTCAATTCTTGGATCCAAGAATTATTCCATAGCCTGAGCGATACGATGAAAGCGTTTTCTATTCTTTTAGTAACCGATTTATGTATTGGGTTCCATTCGCCCCATGGTTGGGAACTGATGATCGATTCGATCTCCGAAAATTATGGGTTTTCTCATGATGAACAAAGAATATCTGGTCTCGTTTCAACTTTTCCGGTCATCTCAGATACAATTTTCAAATATTGGATCTTCCGTCACTTAAATCGTATATCTCCTTCACTTGTAGTGATTTATCATTCAATGAATGAATAAATAGGAATGAATAAAGAATAGGTTGTTCTATCCGACAACGAGTGAATAGGAATTGGATTTTCGTACAGAAACTAACTATTACAGATCTCCTTTTTACTCTTTCTCTTCCCTTTCCTCCTTTCCCTCTCTTTCAGTGGGATACTTCTGATTTATTACTTTTGGAGTTAATATAATAGCGGAATTGCGGGCAGGTAATTATGGTAGCTATCTACCCCATTTATCGTAAAGAGATTTGGAACCAATAATCGAACCATGCGGAATATAAATACTTATGACTGGATGAAAAAGTGGATGACTCGATCAATTTCCATCTTGGTCATGATACATATGATAACTCGGACATCTATTTCAAATGCATATCCCATTTTTGCGCAGCAGGGTTATGAGAATCCCCGAGAAGCAACTGGACGTATTGTATGTGCTAATTGTCACTTGGCTAAGAAGCCTGTGAACATTGAGGTTCCACAATCCGTGCTTCCTGATACTGTATTTGAAGCAGTTGTTCAAATCCCCTGCGATATGCAAATAAAACAAGTTCTTGCTAATGGTAAGAAAGGGGCTTTGAATGTAGGAGCTGTTCTAATTTTACCTGAGGGCTTTGAATTAGCCCCTCCTGATCGTATTTCTCCCGAGATTAAAGAAAAAATAGGTAATCTTTATTTTCAGAATTATCGTCCTAATCAAAAAGAGATTCTTGTAATAGGTCCTGTTCCCGGTCAGAAATATAGTGAAATTGTGTTTCCCATCCTTTCACCGAATCCTGCTACTAATAAAGAAGTTCATTTTCTTAAATATCCCATATATGTGGGTGGTAATAGAGGAAGGGGACAAATTTATCCCGATGGAAGCAAGAGCAACAATACGGTCTATAATGCTTCAACAACGGGTAGAGTGAGCAAAATATTACGTAAAGAAAAGGGTGGATATGAAATCACTATCGATAATGCATCAGATGGTCGTCAAGTGGTGGATATCGTACCTCCGGGACCGGAACTTCTTATTTCCGAGGGTGAATTCATCAAAGTTGATCAGCCATTAACGAATAATCCTAATGTGGGTGGATTTGGCCAAGGAGATGCAGAAATAGTACTTCAAGATCCATTACGTGTTCAAGGTCTCTTATTACTCCTGGCATCTGTCATTTTGGCACAAATCTTTTTGGTCCTTAAGAAGAAACAATTTGAGAAAGTTCAATTGGCCGAGATGAATTTTTAGGTCCATAGATTTTCAAACATGAGGTTGACCGAAAGGTTTGGCTGTTTATTGGTGGCTGATGCAATCATGTACAATTCAAATAATAAGGTCATGCCCCTGGAGAGCCCTCAATATCATCATCTCCCCTCCCTTGTTCGTAAATAAGATATGAGTCATTACTAGATCTATCTATAGATAGATATGTGCATTTCAAATAGGGAGTGACTTGATAAGCACTAGAACAGATCAACTTGCCGAACAGCCCTCTATTCATATGCTACATAGCATATACCATATCCGTGCCATATAGCCTTTTTCTTTTGCTTTCTTATCCATTTATCATATCTAGAAGAATGATTCCGAAGGATATCAAAGGGAAGGAAGGAGAAAAAAAGGAAGAGGGGGACTAAACGATCTCGGGAAAGATTCTTATTTTCCTGATCCTCAATCTTTGATCGAAATCGATTTTACGCTTTCTCTTTAGGGTAAGAGGAACTAATGATTTTTCTGATCCCGTTCGTAAAATCCCAAGTCTTTCGCACGTCCTACTGAGAACCTTTCAAGTTCATGAAAAAAGAGGAGCAAATGGATAGAAAAGGCAATACCACTCATTGAGCAAATGGGATCTATCTAGCAAATTCATGAAAAAGGCTCATTTCAGATAGAAAGGGAAAAGGTGCTATTTCCGGCTTGGACCATAAGAGCTCAAATTCTATATTCACACATTCGGATTATCGTAGTTCTAACTTTTAGAGGGATGATCCGCAGAATCTCTCATTTGGGGAAAATGAACAAAAGTCATGCATATTATGCGGCGGGACGATCCATTCCTTAGTTATTCTTCCTAGGAGGAACAGCTGAAATGTATAAATTAATCCAATTATTTGATAATACGTATCAGAAGCGAAAGAATAGATTGGTTCATCACTTTACTAGAAGGCATTGGAGTAGCTGAAAGAATCGTGTAATTTGTACGAATCTTCTGATTCATATAGAAGTAAATCTTGAAAATAGATTTCAATAAGACCTTACCCTTCTTTTAACTCGAAGAAGGGTAAGGTCTTATTGAAATCTTCACTTTCACATGTATAGTCTTTTTTATCTATGTTCAGTTCATTTTGTTACTATAGGGATGACCCTAATCCAGAATATGAACCATAGAAAAAGATGCCTATTAAACCAATCACAAGGGTACCAGTTACAGTACCTATCAGCCAAAGAGGAATCCTTCCAGTAGTATCGGCCATTTCTCTTGCTCCCTTTCACATTTTATTAAGTAGTCATGCTCAAGACATAAACAGTCATGGATAATTATGAGTATCAGATCTCTCCGGATGAGATAAGAGGCACTGTTTTTAATTGAAAGAGTAATTAGAGAATAGAACAGCAAGTACAAAAATGAGTAACAACCCCCAGTAGAGGCTAGTACGATTCAATTCAACATTTTGTTCGTTCGGGTTCGATTGTGTCATAGCTCTGTGATTTAGATAGAGTTTATCGTTGGATAAACTGCATTGCTGATATTGATCCCAAGAAAAAAACTGTAGGTACAGCTAGTCCGTGAACGGCCAACCATCTAACTGTAAAAATTGGATAGGTTCTATCTATGGTCATTGGTACCTCCTAAAAAGATCTAGTAAATTCATTGAGTTGTTCCAACGGATCGGAACGGCCAGTGATTAATGGAACCTCTTGTCGATTTTCTGTGAAATACTCGTTCGGCCGGGGGCTTCCAAATACATCGTAAGCTAAACCCGTGCTGACAAATAACCAACCTGCAATGAATAGGGAAGGTATAGTAATGCTATGGATAACCCAGTATCGAATACTGGTAATAATGTCAGCAAAAGAGCGTTCTCCCGTATTCCCAGACATGTTCAGCTCCGTATATTCTTGTACAGCCAAGGGGGAATTGATCCCATAAAAGATAGAGATTAGGAGATGGAGAATTACTGATATCTTCTCTAATCCTTGTTGGATTGTCAATATTATACCAAGGGTATATTTCAGGTATATTGGACCGGTATAGCTAGCCTTCCTCTGACACAGCAATACAATTTCGATTCAGATTAGAAAGGAAGGGATATAATGATTCTGTTCCTCCCAATTACGGTCAACTTAATCAATTTCTTTATTCTCCCAGTTTTCCCCACTGGAGAAAGAATCTCGTATGTCTCCTCGGCGGGATAGACTCGGACGTGAGGAACCTCATGTAGATATTGGACAATTGAACACATGGATCATGGCGAAAACCACTTCAGCAGTGGTCGTTGTAGTGGCTCGAATTGCTCCAGGCGGATGTATAGTGAATAAAGGGGATGAGATTGATGTCTCTTCGGAGGAAGAAGCAAGGGGCATCACTATCAATGCAACTCATCTAGAATAAGATCCTTTTTTCCTCTCTTTCTATTATGTTTGTGTAGATCATCCCAGTCATTTGGGTTATATAAAGGGAGGATCCTTGGTGTTACATAAATGGAGGGTGTTCTCCCAATAGCAATCGAGAGCAGGTGGAGTTATGCCACGAACCTAATCACTTAATAACAAAGTACTTTGGCCGAATGAGTAAGTATTACTTATCTCACAGTATTACTGGATGAGGAGGACCAGGTGAATATTGAAATCTTATGGAACTTGGTCGAATTGTAGATATGTGAGGATCGAGCTATTCCTATTTTCCAGTAGATAGAATTATTGTAGTACCAGGCCCTGCCCTACTAGCTTTAAGAATTCATATAGAGATGCAAATAAGTGGATCGATGAGATCTAGGAATGATGGATAAAGTGGATCCTACACCTAAACGTGAAATTCACAAAACTTTTCCTATGAAAACCTTTCCTATGACCGCAGAAGAGGTTCTTTCCGTCCCAATCTTTAGAACTGAAGCTACTCCGATTGTACAGAAAGAGGAACTATTCGAACGAGAAGAACAGTCTAAATAGTCGGATTGAGAGAGAGAGACTCGCGGTACAACTATCATATATCATAGGTTCGAAGATATTTAGGAATACTCTATACTTGCTGAAAATACCGTAAGAATGTTCCTTCGAAATATGCAGAAACAGTATGTGGAACGTGGAATGGTAATTGCTAGGCCTGGGACCATGAAACCTTATGCTCGATTTGGAGCACAAGTTTCTCTCTTTTGGAAAAAAAAAAGAAGAAGAGGGGGATGACATTTTCGTTTTCTTCCTTTGGGATTCCTCAATTCTTATTTGTACTACTAGAGTAACGGGTACGATTGGATCATTCCCAGATTCCCATGTTAAAAAAAAAAAAAAAAAAAAAAAAAGAATAAAAAAATACTGCCAGGTGATTCAATCGGAATGATTGAATTCAATTCGTTTACCTTGTAGCTCTTGAAAGAAGATTGCGTTCCATAATTCCCAAAGAGGGTCAGTTGGTATTGGTGTTATTCGTGGATCGCTTGATTCATTTTTGGAATCCCTTATCTGAGATAATGAACCTATTTTTAATCAGATATTCCTTCTCGTTCATGTTTGTTCGTAACATTCATAGTGACTGGTTAATACAGGATTACGAATTGGTACCCATTTGGACAATTTATCTTTCGTATTCCCATCCTATTCTAGGTTATGAAAAAGAAAACTTAGGTAATTGCCTCGTAAAGATATGTAGCAAACGTATTCCATTCAGTTTTTTCACGCCTACTATAACTAGCTATTTTGGCTTTCTATTGGCTTCCCTAATCTTCACCTTAGCCCTATTCATTGGTTCAAGCAAGATACGACTTCTTTGAAATCAAGAAGAAGGAAACCCCTTTAGGTTCATTCAATATTCCGATGATTCCGTTGCTTCTCCCAATGCCGATTTCTAATTATTGAGATTCATAGCAATTTTAGGGTACTATCCAAAGTGGATATTACCTATATTTATTTATCTGAATCGAAATGATTGAAGCTTTGCCCTCTGGAATTGTGTTAGGTCTAATTCCTATAACTTCGGCCGGATCATCTGTAACTGCATATTTACAATACCGACGTGGTGATCAATTGGATATTTGATTGAGGAACATCCTTTTTCATTGACCTCCCACTTATTTCGGGAGGTCAGATTCCATTGATTGTTACAGTTGAAGCTATTGATGATCCATCAATAAAATTTGATTTCGATATGAAAAGAATCACGCTCTGTAGGATTTGAACCTACGGCATTAGGTTTTGGAGACCTACGTTCTACCGGACTGAACTAAGAGCGCTTTCTTATCAAAGTATTTAGATGAGAGATAAATAAAAACAGACCTTTTGTACCCCAAAAAAATACTTTTGTATATGGTATGATTCAATCACTGATAGTTGATGTTCCATCCAAATCGATCTCAATTGATCCCTTGTTCTTCTTTCTTTCTCTTCCATAGGGAAAGGAATAGGTAGGGATGACAGGATTTGAACCCGCGACATTTTGTACCCAAAACAAACGCGCTACCAAGCTGCGCTACATCCCTTTCAATTGTTAGACAATGTTATTTTATACGGTGAAAATCTTTTTTTTTCTCACATTTCTTACACTTTCATTATTTTTCGGTCTTGCAAATGGACTATGTACACAGAGAATCTCTCATTTAGAAGAATGACTATCGCGATATTTGGGAATATCTTTTTTCTGTTCTAGAACTAGGAGGAGCATCTTGTATCCTGGATCACTGTACATATCTCTTTCAGTTCCGACGAGTTCCCCGTACAAGTACAAGTGACCCATAAACACAGATGTAGCTAACCATATCATATAAGTACCACGATCAATGAGGAAAACTTACAATGCGAGATATAAAGACATATCTTTCCACAGCGCCTGTGCTAGCTACTTTATGGTTCGGGTCTTTGGCCGGTCTATTGATAGAGATCAATCGTTTTTTCCCAGATGCTTTGACTTTTCCCTTTTTTTCATTTTAGTTCTCCTCCGAAAGGAAAAGAGGAAAAAGGATAAAATTATGCTAGATCACTCCCTTCCTTTTCTTCGTGGGAAAATGAAATAAGTGAATTTGTTCCCAAATCGACGAGTCCTAGAGTGGAACGGGGGGGGGGGGGGGGGGGNTAAATCTAAATAGAGATCTAGGTCTAGAGGCTCTTTCTATAAAGATCGTGAGTACCATTTCAAACTTCTGATTCAATATTTCATTACGCATTACGAGAAAGAATAAGAAAAGATTGAATCATTTGATCCCATCTACCCTTTCTCTTTTTTTTATCGAAAAGTAAAGTGGACTTTATATCCGGAGTAAGTTTATGGCCAAGGGTGGAGATGTAAGAGTAAAAATTACCTTGGAATGCACTAGTTGTACTCGAGATAGTGTTGATAAAAAATACCCGGGTGTTTCTAGATATATTACTCAAAAGAATCGACGCAATACACCTATTCGATCGGAATTGAAGAAATTTTGTCCCTATTGTTACAAACATACTATTCACGGAGAGATAAAGAAATAGATCGAACATACTATTCAAAGGGATAGGAATCAATCATAGATATAGTAAAATAGAAAAAAAAAAAAAAAAAAGGGGGGGGGGGGATTTTAGGAAGATTTGGAACAAAATGGTATTGTAGGAAATCTATAATGATTTGAATAAGATTTTGAATAAAATAAATAGTATTTAAAAGGAATAAAATAAATAGTATTTAAAAGATTCATGAAATAAACTATGAATAAATCTAAGCGATCCTTTCGTAGACGTTTGCCGCCAATTGGATCGAGAGATCAAATTGATCATAAAAATATGAGCTCAATTAGTCAATTTATTAGCGAACGAGGAAAAATATTATCCGGACGGGTGAGTAGATTGACCCCAAAACAGCAGCGCCTAATGACTATTGCTATTAAACGAGCTCGTATTCCATCTTCGTCACCTTTCCTTAATAATGACAACTAATTTGATCCCTAGAAATGAACCTGCTCTTTGATTGAATCGGAGCTGGAATATCTGTTCAATAAAGAGGAAGATCTCATTGTCTAAAAAAATCGAAGAAATCAAAAGGGATCTGTTTCTTTTTCAATATTTCTCAATTTTCGATGTCTCTACCTTCCCGGAGGGAATTCTCCGGGGGATTCCGTTCCACCTATTTCATCATTCGATAATATTGTTGATGATCGTGGAAAAGCAATTCTTATCTAATACAGCGATTTGTGCAAGTATTCTGCGATTTGAAAGCAACTGCCTTTTGTACAAATATCGGATAAATTTGTTATAAGAAACTCCATTATTACGGGCTGCTGCATTGATCCGAGTAATCCACAAACGGCGAAGATCTCTCTTTCGCTTACCCCTATCTCGATGAGCAGAAACTAAAGCTCTAATTTTTTGTTGGTCAGCAGTTCGAAAAAGTTTCGAATGAGCTCCTCGAAAGCCTGATGCAAATGCAAGAATCTTTTTTCGACGTTTCCGAGCTATATATCCACGTTTAATTCTGGTCATTGAAGTTTACTCTCATAAATCACTAATTGAGAATTGCTTGATTATCAGTCATTCTTTGATTTGGTCTATTAAGAATAAAACTGGTTCTTCTAATGTATGAAATAGGGATTCCAATGGCTCTTGCTACTGTAACCTTCCCAACCATAATTTTCTATTTTCTCTTGGTTAGGCATCCTCTCGGTAAGCGGGGGATGGGACCTCGCACTAAGAAAAAATCATGGGTTCCATCGTTTTTACGGTTCTTCCTTTAACGGTGAGGTCCCCTCTATACGCCGGAGCCTTTCATTTATGAAATACGAGATGAGGATGTTATTGGTAACTTGTACAGTTTACCATCTCCAGCTCTACCCCGAATTCTCAAGTAATAAGTCCTCCTGCGATAAGATTTATCCATACAGTGACGACATGGAATTATGAGGATTGGCTAGGCAGCTGACCTTGTCAGTCCGTTCTTGCGGCAATATGAGCATAATTGCTTCTTCAATTTGCACTATTTTCCCCGCTCAATGGATTGATAACCATTCGCTACCAATGAGGAATTGCTTTTCATCCCACATCAAGGTGATTGGATTTGCACCAATGGAAACCATAAAGATCATCCCCCATAAGAGTAGATTATAGATCTGTACTTGCTGCAGTAGGAGAGTTATTCTGCTATAAGGATCTCCTAGTCTGTTTCAGCTCTTGATCCGAACGAGTCGCACATACACCCTAGTACATACTCCTCCACGCTGGGGACATCCCCGAAGAGCAGGAGATTTTGTTCCATTTGCTATTGGCTGTCTCGTATTTCTAATGAGTTGTTGAATAGTTGGCACTTTAGATCGTATGCGGAATTGACTGGTTCAGATCGATCCTAACCATATTAGGTCATTATGAAATGAATCACTTTCATTTTCCCTTTCCAGAAGAAAGGGAAATAAGGGATCAAATGTTCATCATCAAAAGAAATTCACAAGAGATCCTCAGTATTCTCCACCGCTACGAGATCGACAATGCCGTAAGCTTGGGCTTCTGTTGCTGACATAAAAACATCTCTTTCCATGTCCCCCGAAATGACCCATAAGGGCTTGCCTGTTCTTTGTACATAAACATTCGTAATGCTATCGCGAAGTTTCAATACCTCTTCCGCTTCCATGATACATTCTCCTGCTTGTCCATCATAATAAGAACTAGCAGGTTGGTGGATCATAACCCTGATAATAGATGATCGTTTCCTTGATCTCGGGAAATTTTGGAAAAAAAAAAAAAATAAATCAAATGAATCGGCCGTACAGGCATTTTTTGTGCATACGGCTCTATAATAGATCTCATCCCATTTCGAGTCAAACTGAGAGAAATACAAATGACCCCCAACATTCGGATGATCTATTTACCATCTTTTTTCCCGTAATAATATAAATACTACGATGGTTCCGTTGCTTTATATATCTATCTTTCGATCTAGCAATCCCAAAGTTTTCTTTTGATGAGATCTGATCGAGATTCTCTATTTCATAAAGAATTTGATAAATATCCGAAAGAGAATCTTGGTGCAAGAACAAAAGGGGTTATGACGCTAAAATAGACCCATGCCACGATACATAAGATTGAATCGATTGTAAAATCGGGAAGAAACTTTGTTCTACTATCTCGATACGTAATTCTATTTCAAAAGAACAAAAAGATGATGTTTGTATCGGGCTCGAAATGCCATGCTATTATTACCTTTTATTTGGCAAAGGCATAGTCTTTTTACATCGCTCCTTCTCCAAGAAAAACTCATTGGCGCCAAGCGTGAGGTAATGCTATACGTTTAGTAATTTCCCCCCCAGTTAGGACAGAAGATCCCATCGAGGCAGCTAACCCCATGCATATTGTATGCACATCTGGTACTACAAATTGCATAGCATCATAAATAGATATTCCCGGTATCACTGCTCCACCGGGAGAGTTAATATATGGATATATATCTTTATTTTCATCTTCTCCATTCAGATACATCATGATACCAATAAGTTGATTTGCGATCTCATCATCGACCTGCTGACCCGGAAAAAGTAATCTCTCTCGATAAAGTCGGTTGATTAGGATAGTGAAATAGCTCTTCTTCCTTAAGAACCGTACACGCACCTTTAAATGCATACGGCTCAAGTGATTGCAAAAAGTTATGTATCGATCCCAGACCCTTTCTTTTTTTCATAGCGAGATCTTATCTAAAAGAATTCCCTAAAAGAGTTTTTCTTTTTTTTTTTTTTTCATAACCATTGGTTCAAGTTCGTCTTCTCCCTGAGAATATAATTAGCTAAACTTATTGAACTACCTCTTAATCGATGTATCGCTCCATTGAAATCCAATCGTTTTGGTCACAGCGAAATTTTCTTGTTTTCAAATAGGTTTTTGAGACATCTTTAGGTTTATGCTCTACTCCGGGGAAGCATCTGCCCGAGTTTCATTTGTACATATAGGACAAGTAAACCTACTGCCATTTTTCTCTTTTCGATCCGCTCCATGATTTATGTCAAATATCTTCTCAAATAGATTCTATTACTCCATCTATTGTTCTATTACTCCATCTATTGATAGTTCCAAATCACTCATCGATGGGTTCTATCTAGGAATTCTAGATATATCACCAATTTGGGATTTTTTGAACGGAGCCTTAATACTTTATTGGTCTGAGCTAACCATGGATTCTCATGATTGAGAATCTCTTTCCTCCTAAACGATCTAATCGCACTTCACGCTCTAGATTATTGATAGTTGAATCGATCCTGAATGAAGCAGGAAATATCTCATCAGGAGAGATAACGGGGAAATTCCGTATAACCCAATATGTCCGGCAAGTCGCACTATACGTCGACCCAAACTGCATCTTCCTCTCCAGGGATCCGAAAAGGAACTTTTGGAACACCAATGGGCATTTGTTTCAATAGAGAGAAGTGAAGCACTATGCTCTAATATGGAAACGTGAAGTATAAGAAGAGATGAGGCTTCTAGGATGTGTTTATGACACGATGATTATATCATATTTGGTCCATAAATTCAAAAATAAACATCGTTCGTAGAAGAACGAAAAGATCAGGGAAATCGAGTTCTTTTGCAGGTTGTTCAAAAAAGGAGCAAGTATTGTATTTATGCGCTCGATCAGTAGAAATGGGACCAATCTCCACATTGTGCATTGGTACACATAAATGATAAAATATTTACGCTTCTCCCTGCTATTCTGAACAGAATTGTTCCGGAACTGTTATTAGCAATGACCTCGAATAGATGTTAACCCTTGAGATGATCCGATAAAGGTTTAGCTCCATAGCATGGTCTCTTCTAATGCGAGAAAGTTACATAATGTCTACTTTTCTTTGATAAAGGGGTATTTCCATGGGTTTGCCTTGGTATCGTGTCCATACCGTCGTATTGAATGATCCTGGCCGGTTGCTCTCTGTACATATAATGCATACAGCTCTAGTTTCTGGTTGGGCCGGTTCAATGGCTCTGTACGAATTAGCAGTTTTTGATCCATCCGATCCTGTTCTTGATCCAATGTGGAGACAAGGTATGTTCGTTATACCTTTTATGACTCGTTTGGGAATAAACAATTCATGGGGTGGGTGGAGTATCACCGGAGAAACTGTAACCAATCCAGGTCTTTGGAGTTATGAAGGTGTGGCCGGGGCACATATTGTGTTTTCTGGCTTGTGCTTTTTGGCAGCTATCTGGCATTGGGTCTATTGGGATCTAGACATATTCTGTGATGAACGTACAGGAAAACCTTCTTTAGATTTGCCCAAGATCTTCGGAATTCATTTGTTCCTCTCAGGAGTAGCTTGTTTCGGATCTGGAGCGTTTCATGTAACGGGTTTGTATGGTCCTGGAATATGGGTGTCTGATCCTTATGGACTAACTGGAAAAATACAACCTGTAAATCCAGCGTGGGGAGCTGAGGGTTTTGATCCTTTTGTTCCGGGAGGAATAGCTTCTCACCATATTGCAGCAGGTATATTGGGTATCTTAGCAGGTTTATTCCATCTCAGTGTTCGCCCCCCCCAACGTTTATACAAAGGATTACGTATGGGGAATATTGAAACTGTCCTATCCAGCAGTATTGCCGCTGTGTTCTTTGCAGCTTTCATTGTCGCTGGAACCATGTGGTATGGCTCCGCAACTGCTCCGGTCGAATTATTTGGTCCTACTCGTTACCAGTGGGATCAGGGATATTTTCAACAAGAAATAGATCGACGGGTTCGTGCCGGTTTGTCCGAAAATCTAAGTTTATCGGAAGCTTGGTCCAAAATTCCCGAGAAACTAGCTTTTTATGATTACATCGGTAATAATCCAGCTAAAGGAGGGTTATTCAGAGCAGGTGCGATGGACAATGGAGATGGAATAGCTGTTGGTTGGTTAGGACACCCTATCTTTAGAGATAAAGAAGGACATGAGCTTTTTGTACGTCGTATGCCTACTTTTTTTGAGACATTTCCAGTAGTTCTGGTGGATGAAGAAGGAATTGTGAAAGCCGATGTTCCTTTTAGGAGAGCAGAATCAAAGTATAGTGTCGAACAGGTAGGTGTAACTGTCGAATTCTATGGGGGTGAACTTGATGGGGTTAGTTTTGGTGATCCTGCTACAGTGAAAAAATATGCTAGGCGTGCTCAATTAGGTGAAATTTTCGAATTGGATCGTGCTACACTGAAATCCGATGGTGTTTTTCGTAGTAGTCCAAGGGGTTGGTTCACTTTCGGACATGCCACATTTGCTCTTCTTTTCTTTTTCGGACACATTTGGCATGGTGCTAGAACTTTGTTCAGAGATGTTTTTGCTGGTATCGACCCGGATTTAGATGCCCAAGTAGAATTTGGAGCATTCCAAAAACTAGGAGATCCCACTACTAAAAGACAAATAGTATGATATTACATTGAAAAGACAAGTAGTATGATATTGCATTGCTCCAATCTATAGTATCGAGAGATTCCACTTCAGTGTAATTTTCATTCTCAGAGAGATTTGAAATCTTTCTATTCTTCTCCTTTTCTGGGAAAGAATTTCAATCGGTATGAAAGCTATCTCCATAATTGTAAACTACGATCGAATCTATGGAAGCATTGGTTTATACATTCCTGTTGGTATCGACCTTAGGGATAATATTTTTCGCTATTTTCTTCCGAGAACCGCCCAAAGTTCCGGATAAGGGGAGTAAATAATTTTTCTTCTCCGAACCCTCACCCCATTCTTTTCATAAAAATAATGACCTTCCCTATACGGGAAGGTCGTTATTTCAACTAGTCTTCGTGCTCTTCGAAAGGATCTCTGAGTTGTTCAGAGGGTTGCCCAAAGGCGGTATACAGGGCATAACCGGTAAAGCTCACAAGTAAACGGGATATGGAGATGGCGACTAAGGTTGCAGTTTCCATCGTTAGGTAATCCCAAGATCATGGTATATTTACAACACAACTGTATACAAAGTTAACAGATCTCAACCAATGCAATAAGAGTTATGGCTGCACAGACCACTGATGATATTTTCAGATCTGGACCGAGACGAACCGTTGTAGGAAATTTATTCAAACCACTTAATTCGGAATATGGTAAAGTAGCTCCCGGATGGGGAACTACTCCTCTTATGGGTGCTGCGATGGCTCTATTTGCGGTATTCTTATCTATTATTCCGGAGATTTATAATTCTTCCGTTTTATTGGATGGGATTCCGGTAAGCTGGGTCTAGAGGACCCAGAAGATCTGCCCGGATCCCCGGCCCGGTTTTTCGACTGAGGGACCCAAATAAAGCTATCGAATAGCTCCGGGTTCTAGGTCATTCCGTTCCGGTAGTTTGATCGTGTAACTATTCTTCTTTAAGGATTTCTGGAACATGGGTGTGCGACTTGTTAAAATTGATCTAGATTGATAGTACAGAAGACCAGTCTGTCATCTTCATGGAGATGGTCCTACCTCGTCGGATATCAATCGAATATTTCGTATTCGGAGCACGAGGCATATAAGATATATTTGGGAAGATCTGAACTATGGTTTGTACCTGCCATTTAGACCTCGTCACCGGGCTTCTAAGAATTCGAAATAGGTATTCCTGATCAGAAATTTAATGATCTCTCTTCCTTTAGAACTAGGCTGACTCTGACTGAAGAATGAGATGGTATCTCATTTCTCTTAGTTAGTATATTTCGTTGAGTAAGTGACGATCGAAAGGTTATTACCCAAAGAACTTTTGGAGATTCGAAAAGATCATCGGGGTATAATATAAATCTGAGGTTTGGATCGATCCATCTATTAAGATCTCGACAAGATAATTACTATCAATTGCCCAAGACTAGTTCTTCTCCAGTAAATTGATATCACAAATAGGGTGAAAGATCGTTCGAAAGGCCTATAGCGATCCATTCGGCATAAGGATGAGAGCCGACTTGAAATTTTGGCACTGTGAAGTATTGCTGTTGCGGGAGGGGAGATGATCATTCCGAATTATTCTCATTCATATTACCAGGGAACGAACTGATAGGATAGTTTCTAATCGATCTATTCGTTCCCAAGAGTATTTGGGTGCTCTTGCTCGAGCCGTATGAAGAGAAATTATCATGTACGGTTCTTGGGGGGGGGATTTCAGTTTACCTATCTCGATAAAGTATACGATTGGTTCGAAGAGCGTCTTGAGATTCAGGCGATTGCGGATGATATCACTAGTAAATATGTTCCTCCTCATGTCAATATATTTTATTGTCTAGGGGGGATTACGCTGACCTGTTTTTTGGTACAAGTAGCTACTGGTTTTGCTATGACTTTTTACTATCGTCCGACCGTTACAGAAGCTTTTGCCCCTGTTCAATACATAATGACCGAAGTAAACTTTGGTTGGCTAATTCGATCAGTTCATCGATGGTCGGCAAGTATGATGGTTTTAATGATGATCCTGCACGTATTCCGTGTTTATCTCACAGGTGGATTTAAAAAACCTCGTGAATTAACTTGGGTTACAGGCGTAATTCTGGCTGTATTGACCGTATCTTTCGGTGTAACTGGTTATTCTTTGCCTTGGGATCAAATTGGTTATTGGGCAGTCAAAATTGTGACTGGCGTGCCTGAGGCTATTCCTGTAATAGGGCCTCCCTTGGTAGAGCTACTACGCGGAAGTGTTAGTGTGGGTCAATCTACTTTGACTCGTTTCTATAGTTTACACACTTTTGTATTACCCCTTCTTACTGCTGTATTTATGTTAATGCACTTTCTTATGATCCGTAAGCAAGGTATTCCAGGTCCTTTATAGAGAGGAAAGATAGATTGAAAATAAGTATTCATAACATATTGTTTTGAGTAATGATAGTAATATCTCATTGCCATGAATATTTCTTATTGGTAATAAGAAAACATGTTCCTCGGATCTTTTCTTTCAATCTTGAAGTATTATTTATCCGATACGAATAGTTGAAATAGATTCTCAGACGGAGAAGATGGATTATGGGAGTGTGTGACTTGAACTCTTTATTGGGCCGTGCAGATATATCCTTCAATCTGCCACATCAAAATTTCTAATGAAATGTGTCTCTGTCCCAATTTCCTTATCATAAATAGGAAGTTTAAAACCTGGGCAAAAAAAAGGTATCGGTCGGTCCGTTTCAAGAGAATTATTTCTATGATCAAATTCGAATTAGGAAGGGCTCCGTGAAATCCAGTATAATAAGGTAATAATGTAACATAATCAAGAGTTGTATCATATTACTGCTCCTTCTTCATAGTGTGGAAATGCATCCATTTCTCTTGCATTCATCTCTAAAGGGAAGACTATCGGAGTAAGAGAAGGGATCTGAGGAAGATAAAAGGCCGGATCAGTAACAAGTCAATACCTTGTATGTCACGAAACTTCGAAGGTATATTCGCGAAGATAAACACAGATTATGAGGGATAAGATGGTCCAAAAAGCATATCGATCATGATCGAATTTGCAAGCTTACTTGGGTACTGAGTATTTTACTGGAGGGATCGGATCCCCTTTAATGGATGATTAGAGATATTATTGGTTCCTATTACCACGATATGTCCCTCATTGCGGAGAGTCATATATGTAGATATCTATAAAGATATATAGATATCTCTAATTCCTTTAGTTATTGCTCGAGCCGGATGATGAAAAATTATCATGTCCGGTTCTTTTGGGGGGATAGATCCATAGGGCTTTACCTATCCTAATAACAAAGAAACCTGATTTAAATGATCCTGTATTAAGGGCTAGATTAGCTAAGGGTATGGGGCATAATTATTATGGAGAGCCCGCTTGGCCCAATGATCTTTTATATATTTTTCCAGTAGTAATTTTAGGTACTATTGCATGTACCATAGGTTTAGCGGTTCTAGAACCATCAATGATTGGTGAACCAGCAAATCCATTTGCAACTCCTTTGGAAATATTGCCCGAATGGTATTTTTTCCCCGTATTTCAAATACTTCGTACAGTACCTAATAAATTATTAGGTGTCCTTCTAATGGCCTCAGTACCTGCGGGATTATTGACGGTACCTTTTCCAGAGAATGTGAATCAATTTCAAAATCCATTTCGTCGTCCAGTAGCTACAACAGTCTTCTTGATCGGTACTGCAGTAGCCCTTTGGTTAGGTATTGGGGCAGCGTTACCTATTGATGAATCTTTCACTTTAGGTCTTTTCCAGATTGATCCAACTGTTAAATATTGAGAAATTTCAATATCTCGTTCATATATCTAGGGAGTAATTGCTTCAAAACAAGTTCTCCCTAGATATATCCATTTCGCCCGTCAGAGATATCTTTTGAATATTACACGAAATAGAGGTTATGTTGAACACTTGAAATGGAATTATTCCCATTGCTCTCTATAATAACTTGGGAAAGGGGAAAAAAGGGAAAAGTAAATGGAACTATTTAATGAATCTGAAACTTATTCTTGGGTAGATCAACTGCAAAATGTTTTTGAAGAACTTCCGATACTTGTTCGACAGATTTCTTTCCGAAATGTCCAATTCTCATTAAATCTTCTTGACTGTAATTCAACAGGTCCGATAATGTATGTATATTGACCCTTCCGAGGCAGTTATAGACCCTAGGAGGTAATTCTGATTGGTCAATAAAAATATGTTTGAATGCAACTTCTTCTTCCATTCTCTCCATATCAGCCGAGATATTGGAAAAGGAGAAGGAAGGCATATTAGACCCATTCTGATTGTCCATTCCATCGATGTTCTGTTCTTCTGCACGCAAAAAAGGAATGAATAAGTCAATCAAATTACGAGAAGCTTTGTAAAGTGCTTCTCTAGGAGCTAAACTTCCATTCGTCCATATCTCGAGAAAAAGGATTTCTTGTATATCATTTCCGTTCCCATAGGAATGAATACTATAATTTGCGTTTCGAACAGGCATAAATACAGCATCTATAGGAAAGATTCCATCCTGATAATTCTTCGGACTCTGTATACGATATCCACGATCTTTCTCGATCCATAATCTTATATCAAAAGTAATTGATTTGGTAAGACTAGCTATATGTTGTGTAGCATCAATTATTCTCACAGAAGGTGGTAATATGATATCTTGAGCGGTTACATTTCTGGGTCCGACGATACAGATAGATGCTTCTCGAGTTCCGTACGGATCACTTCTAAGGACAATTTCTTTCAAATTGATTAAAATGTCATGTACTGATTCTTCAATACCTATTATCGCGGAATATTCATGTGTTACCTTTTCCAATTTCGCATGTGTGATGCATGTTCCTTCTATTTCTCCAAGTAGAGCTCTTCGCATTGCGATGCCTATTGTACTAGCTTGACCTTTTCGAAGCGGAGATAAAGCGAAGCGGCCATAATGAAGACGCTTACTGTCCGCTCCGGATCCAATGCACCTCCACCGCGGTGTCTGAGTGGAGACTGAGATTTCATCTCGAATCATACTGAGATTATTTGATCAGATCATTTGATCATTTCTCTCTCCCGGAATTCATTTGATTCCTACACACGTCTCTTCTTGGGAGGTCTACATCCATTATGTGGCATAGGGGTTACGTCACGTACAAAACTTAAGAGTACACCACTTCTACGAATGGCCCGTAATGCTGTATCTCTCCCCGGACCAGGGCCACTTATCATGACTTCTGCTCGTTCCATACCTTGATCCATTAACGTACGAATAGCATTTTCTGCTGCAGTCTGAGCAGCAAATGGTGTACTTCTTTTCGTGCCTTTGAATCCACAGGCACCGGCAGAAGACCAAGAAACCACCTGTCCCCGTACATCCGTAACAGTAACAATGGTATTGTTAAAACTTGCTTGAACGTGAATAACTCCTTTTGGTATTCTACGTTCATTTCTACGTGAACCAATTTTTCTTATAGGTTTTGACATATTCATTATTCCATATTTATGGGTTCGGTAAGATAGATATCTATCCATTTCATATCGAAATAGATCTTTCATTTCTACATTTGTTACTTGATGTAGAGAAGGATTACCCCTGTCTCTGTTTATGTCTCGGATTGGAACAAATTACCATAACTCGTCCCCGCCTACGAATTAGTCGACACTTTTCACAAATTTTACGAACAGAAGCGCGGATTTTCATGTTTGTGGTCCTTCAATTTGGAATTGATATGATTAATCATATTACATCTCGTTTTCCGAGAAATAAGGGTTCTCTAATTCATGAGCCTAAATATTATTTATCCCTATCGGATGTTCAGGAGGTGATCCAATCATTTGAAGATTTGTTGCGAAGTCGATAAATTATACGTCCTTTGGTTAGATCATAAGGACTTAATTCGACCTTGACCCTATCTCCTGGTAGTATTCGTACATGATTACGCCGAATTTTCCCCGAGATATGGGTTGGAACCTGACATCCGTTATCTGAACGAACTCGGAACATACCATTTGGAAGTGATTCAGTAACTGAACCTTCCACATCGATCAAATTTTGTTTATTCATTTTTTAGAATCTCCTTGAGAAATCAACTAACGTGGATAAGGATGAATGCTATCATCTAACTTACTTTTTCCCTTTCATAGAGATATCCTCCAGAATAAATAATACAAAATTCAGAGAAATTACCGTACATAACATAATATTTCTCCTCCGATTCTTCTCCGTCGAGCCTCTCGATCCGTCATGATTCCTTGAGAAGTAGAAAGAATTACGACCCCCATTCCACCTAGAACTTTAGGAACTTTTTGAGAATTGGAATAGATCCTCAGACCAGGTTTGCTAGTACGCTTTGAAGTGGTTATATATGTCTTTTCCTTCCTTCCCCTATATCTTAAAGTTAAAACCGAAAAAGATTTTTGACCTTCCCTATGTTCTCTAGCATCTTCTATAAAACCTTCTTGCAGAAGGATTCTTACAACGTTTTTGGTAGTATTAGTAGCTATTATTCGAACTGTTTTTTTTTTTACTATGTCAGCGTTTCTTATAGAAGTTATTATATTGGCAATAGTATCGTTACCCATGAGAAAGAATTATTATGAATTTCTGGTCTTGATATAAGAGGCATGTTCAATCTTCTTTGAGGAATATGCCTGAGATGCAACTTACAAATTGATCTATTTCTAAACCATTACACGATTTATTATTACTTATAAGACTTCGGGAGCCAATGAAACTATTTTGGCAAAATTAAATTGTCTCAATTCCCGAGCAACTGAACCAAAAACCCGGGTTCCTCTTGGATTTCCTTCCTGATCAACGATAACTGCTGCATTGTCATCAGATCGTATTATCATTCCATTGTCACGTTTAAGTTCTTTACAGGTGCGTACAACTACGGCTCTAACTATTTCTGATTCTTTTAAGGGCATATTTGGTACTGCTTCTTTAATTATAGCAATGATAACGTCACCAATATGAGCGTATTGACGATTACTAGCTTTTAGAACCCGGATGCACATTAGTTTTCGGGCTCCACTGTTGTCCGCTACATTTGAATAAGTTTGAGGTTGAATCATTCTTTCTCCAATAATTTGGTTCTCCGGCGGAGGAAATGAAAAAAAGAAGATATATAGTTGGCGAACTAGGAATCTTCTTTTTCCATTAGAAATATCTCTTTGGTTCAGTATTTAGACGGGTGAAGCAGTAACAAATCGAGTACGTATAGGCATTTTGTATGCAGCTATTTCAGTAGCTGCTCTAGCTACAGTTTCGGATACTCCGCCTATTTCATAAAGTATTCGATATGGTCTGATGACGGATACCCAATATTCGGGAGATCCTTTCCCCGAACCCATACGTGTTTCTGCAGGTCTCATTGTAATAGGTTTGTCGGGAAATATACGTACCCATATTTTTCCACCACGACGAGCATAACGAGTAATTGCTCGTCGTCCCGCTTCTATTTGTCCAGATGTGATCCAAGCAGGTTCAAGCGCCTGAAGAGCGAATCTACCAAAACAAATACGATTGCCCCGCCGATAAGATACTCCCTTCATTCTCCCCCTATGTTGTTTACGAAATTTTGTTCTTTTGGGGTTATAATCGATGATTTATCTCATCTCTACTTCAGAACCGGACATGAAAGTTTCCTCTCATCCGGCTCCTCGTGAATAATATATGTAAAATTGGACGATCAATGTGCATATGATATGTGTTATATAGGAATAAGTATATATTTACGCATATATTTAATATTTTAAATATTAGAGAAGGGACAAATCTATTTTTTTTTTTTTTTTTTTTTTCGGAACTGTCCAATACGAATTCCACAGGCGAATATTAACTCTTCTGGTATTTGCTCCATGGGGTCGACTTATAACTCCTCCCCCACTGAGATCAATTCATTCTTGGTTTCTTTCGCCATCCTATCCAATGGATGATTGAGATTCTTATATAATCCTATGCAGTCACGGGTTCCATCGTTTCGATAGCTCCTAAACCGATGCTTAGGTCTTTCCTCTGCAATGGAGCTTTTCATTTCATCTGTTATGGAGTCAATTTCCTTAGTTTCCATCGACCCGAAGCTCTTTTTTTTTTTTTATTCATCATAAACTGAATCCATTCAATCAGGATGATTCTTATGCTTTATCACACTGCTCTTTGGAGGGTGATTTATAAACCGACCATACAATAACAATATTGGAAGAATATCTCATTTCTTCCTCGCTCCCTTCTCCTTTCCATTCTCCCACATTCTTGAACACCTCTCTCGCTTCACAAGAGATATAGATGTCCCCCCCCCTGGAAGAAAGTCTTTTAAGTTCGCATAACTATGTAATGGATGTATCTATAGTTCTTAAATCCTTGGATCTCGGCAATACGAAGTAATGAGTTAGCCCCTAGTTCATACCGGGGACCGACCCGTTCTTCTTCCGAGTTATTCATAGCTCTATAAAAAGTCGATCCTAACGAGTCGCACACTAAGCATAGCATTTCTCCGAGAGGGTTAATCTAATTATTATTTGATCTGATAAAATTGATGATTTTTGATCGGACAAATCATGGAATGATTCGCAATTTTTTTTTTTTTTTTTATCTTCCTTCCCGTAGGAGGATAATAGGAGGACCAATCATTTCTCATCCCCGAAGATCCAAATTTTAATCCCTAATACTCCATAGATAGTTTGAGCTGGATAATAACAATGATCAATTTTGGCTCGAATGGTCTGTAGGGGAACCCTACCTTCTCTAGCCCATTCGACACGGGCAATTTCATTTCCGTCGAGACGTCCTGCAATTTGTATTTGAATACCTTTTATATCTGCCTGTTCAGCCAGTTCAATAGCTCTTTTGACTGTTCTTCCGAGTGAAACTCTATCCTCTAGTTGCAGGGCAATAAATTCCGCAAGAATATTAGGTTCTCCATAAGGTTTCGCAACTTTCACTATAGCAATGTTTAGTTTTCGATCCACAGGATTAAGCATATTTCGTACATCGGTTCTTAATTGTTCAATTCCCCGACCCCTATTTTCTATCAACAAGTTGGGAAATCCAATATGGATTTCGACCTGAATTAAATCGATCTTTCTTCGAATTTCTACACGTGCAATTCCTCCATGATTCGAGGAGCTCCTCATATGTCTTCGTATATAATTCACAATGCAATTACGTATTTTTTCATCTTCCCGGAGATCTTCGGAATAATTCTTTTGTTGCGCAAACCAATGGGAACGATGATTTTGGGTTATACCAAGTCTAAAACCAAGTGGATTCATTTTCTGTCCCATACATATTTTCCTTTTTTGGGTTCTGTTGGCATAATCAGATTGTTCGATCTGGATCTTTCTTCCAATACAATAGTTATATGACAGGTGGGTTTCTGTATTGGATAACCACGTCCTTGAGCTCTAGGTTGGGATCTTTTCAAAATAGCACCTTCATTTACTTCGGCCCTACTGACAAATAAATTGGCTTTGTTCAACCCCATATTGTGATTAGCATTTGCCGCTGCGGAAGGAATTAATTGTAATATAGGATAACATGCTCGATAAGGCATGAGTTCCAGTATTATAAGTGCTTGTTCATACGAACGATTACGAACTTGATCAATTACTCTGCGTGCTCTATGAGTAGACATACGTATATGTTTAGCTAGAGCTCGTATTTTTGGACTTGAGCTATTCTTTTCCATTGAACTTCATCTCCCATTAATATTAATGATGAGCACCTCCTGATTAACGACGGGATCTATTATCGCTTTTTGCATGTCCGCGGGGAATTAGAGTAGGTGCAAATTCCCCCAATTTGTGACCTACCATACGATCCGTTATATAAATAGGTAAATGTTCCTTTCCATTATGAACAGCAATTGTATGACCGATCATTGCGGGTACAATGGTAGATGCCCGAGACCAGGTTACTATTATCTTCTTCTCTTTTTTTATGTTTAGATTCTCTATCTTCCTCAATGAATGATTAGCTACAAAAGGATTCTTTTTCAGTGAACGTGCCATGGCCAATTACCCCCCCCCCCCATTTTTTTTTTTTCTTTTTTAATAAAATAGATCCCCAACTGCTCTTACTTACGTCGACGAAAGATTGAAGCATCACTATATTTATTATTCTTCCGACTTTTCCTTCCAAGCGCAGCATAGCCCCAAGGGGTCACGGGTTTTTTTCTACCAATTGGAGTTCTTCCCTCACCACCCCCATGGGGATGGTCTACAGGGTTCATAACTACTCCTCTTACTCTAGGACGTTTACCCAGCCAACGTTTAGATCCAGCTTTACCTAAAATTCCATTGTTCGCATTGACATTACCTACTTGTCCAATCGTTGCTGAACAATTCTCAGATATTAAACGAATCTCCCCAGATGGTAATCTTAATGTGGTCGATCGACCCTCTTTTGCAATCAGTTCTGCTACAGCACCTGCTGCTCTAGCCAATTGTCCGCCTTTACCTAATGTTATTTCTATGCTATGTATAGCCGTGCCCAAGGGTACATCGGTTGAAGTAGATCCTTATTTTCGATCAATCTTATTCTCGATCAATAAAAATCCCTTCCCAAACCGTACAAGCCTCTCTCGAGGCATACAGCTTTCTGGATGTATATGATAATATTGACATATATCGATCATATATCTTTGATCAACAAATAGGATGAAATATGGGATTTCGTTCCTCATGTCCCGATCCTCTACATCCTAGATCTCTCTATTCCATCATCTGGCCTATGTTTTTCATGTAGCATTCAGAATGAATGACTTCATAAAATTACGTCAATACCTTTGTATGTTCTGGATAACGTAGGAGGCGTGTTAAACATCTCTTTCTTTTTTATTCTCTTCTTCCATCTTTTCTTTTACGGGAGATATTACTACTGTCCAGCTTTTAATTTGCCTCTGACCATCAAATCAAATGTGAGTAACTCGTCCCTTTCTTTGAAACAAGGGGTGCCCTTCCGCTCCGGGTTTGTTCATGCTTCAGACAATTCGATCTTCTCCATATTATCATATCTTTGGAATCAATAATTCGATATGAGGAACTATTGAACCCAATCACCCGCTGCCATTCCTCTTCAGTTTCCCTTTGAGGTTTATCCCATAAAAGTACCCGAGTTGGATCAGTGATAGATTCATAGGTCTTGCTGTAAACCTAATCGGTTGCTTTCGATTACGCAAATCAATGATTCAAACCGCACTCAGAGGTAGGGCATTTCCTATTGATATAGGAGCTCTTGGACCGGAAGTAATAGTATCTCCAATTATGACCCCTCTGGGGTGTAAAATATATTTCTTCTCACCATCTCCGTAGTGTACGAGACAAATGTATGCACTTCGATTAGGGTCATATTCTATAGTTACAATTTCTCCAAAAATGTATTTTTCATTCCGTTTAAAATCAATTTGACGATACAGACGCTTGTGACCTCCTCCTCTATGCCTTGCGGTAATAATTCCTCTACTATTACGACCTTTTCCACAACGATGCTGTCCAGAGGTCAATTTTTTTTGTGGATTGGACCGGACCCTTCCATCGTAACTTGATATGGGTCTATTTCGTGTGCTTGGAGTATAAGTTCTGTATGAACGGATGGCCATGTTATTGGGTACCTTAATTGAATCTAATAAGTTTTATTCCTCTGAAAGAAGTGGAATAGAATAACCTGGCTGGAGTGCAATAATCATACGCCTACAACGTATTGGATGTCCTATTGGTCCTACTGTTCCTCCCTTTTTTGGAGGTCGATAACTATTCATAGCTATTACTTTGACACCAAAGAAAAGTTCGATCCAATTTTTCACCCCTGTTTTGGTCGGTCTCGAACCTACATCGAAAGTATATTGATTATTTTCTAATAAACGAATCTTTTTTTCTGTAAATATTGTGTATTCCATTTCATTCATAGATATCTCCTTTTTTTTTCTCATCTCTTACGAATTCATATACTGATTCGTATTGTAATCAATTATCCCCAACTCCAAAGTATGGATATATCATACTTATATTTATATGGATCCGATCTCGCCCCCCTCCCTTTTTTTTTTTTCGTTCGAAGGAATAATAAGGTTAAATAATACATATGTGCAATTCCCGTGCATCCAGCAGGAATTGAACCTGCGAATTCGCCAATTATGAGTTGGGCGCTTTAACCGTTCAGCCATGGATGCTAGAGATCATCGTGAAGAGAAGAACCAATCGTATTATAGAATACGAGCACATCGTCTAACATGAGTATCAACTCAAAATTGATATTGGTCGGACATTCTCTCCCATTCAATTCATGTCAAGCACATTTGACAGAGGTATATGACAAATTGTTCGAGAGTTGGTTCTAAGTTGGTTATCGATCTTGCAACACTTTCATTTTCTGTCAGAGGTTGCCGTTAGTTCGTCGTCGGAACTTAGAAAGAAACTCTCTTCTTCTTGGAAGGAATGACCGTAGATAGAGACTGTCAATTGGTTCTTCTGGGGCGGACGTAGCCAAGTGGATCAAGGCAGTGGATTGTGAATCCACCACGCGCGGGTTCAATCCCCGTCGTTCGCCCATAAAGAAACGGATTGGATCCAATCCATCTTTGTCATTTTCAATTTCAAATGAACAAGAAGTATTTCTATCTATTGATATAGAATCAATTGAATTCTTAGTGGTTGACGCAAGCTCTTCTTTATGCCAATATTATATTTATATGTCATTCTATTCATGATCACCCAAAGTATATACTATAGATGAGATCTTTTTCGATACTCTATTTCAATAGATCCAATATGGTTTCGTTTCAAATTGGTAGAGAACAAATAGATATATAGATCTATGTACCTATATAGATAAATACCTATATTCTATCAATATTATAGAAAAAAATAGAATGGAAAAGACCGAAGTCATTGAATCTATTTAAGGATAGAGATCTATCAAAAACTATTTCATTATTGTAATGTAATTATTGTAAAAAAGGAATGAAACGACAAAAATTGAAATCCTGGATATTTAAATTGGAAGAAATACGAAGCTTTCAATATTTATTCAATTCATGGACCGAATTGAATTTGGTGAGATTGTTCACGAAAATAGTTTCCCATCGAGAACGTCTTATTAAGCTCTTTGACTCTCGAATTCTTAGTACGTTGCTTTTACGCGATCTACGTGGTTCAAGAAGCAATCAATCTTTGACAATCAAAGGTGTAGTACTACTTACATTACCAGTCCTTATATATCACGTGAATCAGAAAAGTATGATTGAAAGAAAAAAGTTCTATTCGATGAAACTCTTTCCTATACCTATAAACTATGCTGAACCTAGAAATGAAACATCGGAAGAATATTTCGAGTCTTTCAATAAAAATTTGTTGATCTTTCCGCATCTTTTTCTGTCTTTCCCAAAAGGGAGAAAGATATATCAAAGTCACTTGAGAAATTCGAAAGAGGACGCTTGGGTTCTCTCAAAAAGAAAAGTGTGTGTCATGCCTGCATATAATCAAATTGATTCTTGGGGTTCACGATGGTGGAAGAATTGGATCATAGAAGAGATTCTTCCTAGTTGGAAGATCCCTCAGGGATCAATAGCAAAAATTGAGATGTCATTGAAAGAGAAAGATGTGGAACATCTAAAGGGGTTTTTTGAATTCTATATTGATGATCTGATCCGCAAAGACTATGATTGGGAATATCATTTCGATCGTGTTTTTATGAGAAATAAGCAGGACACGATCGACTTGAGCTCGAAGCAGCAAGTCGAAATATTAGGTAATAATCTAATCTGTTATCTCATGTCCGCTTTTTGTGAAAAAATGCTATTCGAAGCGGAGGGTCCATTCAAGCAGCAGAAATCGAAATCAATTGTTGAATCGAATAATATTAAGCATTTCTCCCATCTTCGATTATCCTATCAAGAAAAATCAGAATGGGGACCGCGTTGGTGGAAAAAGAATATGTTTCAGATCTGGAATAGTTGGGGTGAATCTGATCAAATTATTGCAGAATCTTCCATTCTATTGAAAGAGAAAGGGTATCTCTCTTTCCAAAATTATGCTGAATTTTGGCAATTCTATAAAGATTCTTTTGTTAGTTGGGAGAAAGATCAGCAGAAATTGGAACTTTCGAAGGACATTTTAAAAGAGAAATTCATTCAGTTGAATGATGTGAACAATGATCAGCTTTTTAGCAAGATACAGAATTTATTGTTGGATATTCTATACAATTTCTCAGAATCTATTTTCATTAAAGTCAATCATTCTAGCCAATTGAAAAGATCTTATAATCGATCCATCGATCATTTCGATCCCATTAGTGAAAATTCAGAATATGGCACGAACATGAACAAAAAGGATGAGATAATCTCAGAGAATCAAAGACCGATAACTTGGGAGACTCATTCGGAGAGGGATGAGAAAGATATCGATTCGGAGATAGATTTGACTCTCAATTTCACTGAGAATGAGTATTGGGAACCTGAAAAAGATCTTTGTGAACGGATTTTCACAAATGGATATATAAATAAAACGGAGATCGAGCAACTAAAAGAAAGATCAATTCTTTGGGATCCTTCTTCTTCTATTCGAATAGAAAGAACAAAAATAAAATCAGATTTGTCCTCAAAGTGTCTCTCAGAAGATTCTCCGATCTATTGGACGAAAGAACTATTTACGGAAGATAAAAAGTCTATAACAGAGAATTTGTTTCCAAAGGAAAGGAAAAGATTCATCGAGAATTTCACAAAATCAATTCGTTCTTATTTTTTTGACATATTGTCAATAGATGAACCGTGCATGGGTTCTAGTGTTACTAAGAAGCCTATTGAAAATTTCAAATTATTGAAAGGGCAACAAGATGTTTTTTTCAGATATTTCAGGGGCTCAGAAAAGAATGGGATAATTGATCCGTGGAAGATAAGAACATATTTTCAAAATCCTTCCTCAAATTGTGCTATTTCATTAGATCCCGGATGTAATATGATTAGAAAAAATCAGAGGGATATAAACAAATTAAATTGTATTCTCTTTATGAACCGGAGTTTGTCTCGGAATCGATTTTCTTCATTCTGTGATCAAAACAAAGAACAATACATATTCCACAACAATTTACGATTTAAAAAAAGAGTTCTAAAAATAACAGATCAATTCGCTCTATTAATAACTAAGCCTAATCAGGTTTATGATAATACACTTGCTCCTGATATTGATTATCACGTGAATCAATTCTATGAACTGAACAAGAATAGATTCTTGGATCAGATCTTCAACCACAAGAATAAATTGAAGAATCAATCTTTATTGATCCTACTCAATATTACTGATAAAGAGAATGAATATTTAGATCGAATAATCGAAAAAGAATTGATCCAAATCTCTTCCAAAAAGGGTTCAGAAATAGGAACCCCTCTTAACAATTACAGAACTGAAACTTCAAATTGGTACAAATTGATTCGATATAAGATTCACGGGCATTTGAAAAATGCATTCAACAAATTATATTCAATGAACGGGTCCAGTCGCAATTTAAAGGATCAAATTCGAACAAATTGGATAGAAAATGAAAATTTGAATAATGTATCGAAAGATACAATTAACCGACATCCATCAAATTGGAGAAAAGGTCAAAAAGAATGGTTTGATCATTCTATTCTTCGAACTGATAAATGTATCAATCGGAATTTGAATGTGTACAAATGGTCCAATCAGACCGAATACTTGAAGAGATGTTCGAAACATCTTGTTTCTAAACAAAACGATTTGAAAATAGTGTTCGATCCGATTGAATCATGTGCTAATAGAGATTCAATTGGTTGGTCTGGAAGTCCCAACAAAAAAGATTATTCTAAGTTTTCTTTGATTGCTGAAAATACTGTGAAGATCTTTCTTTCTAAGAAATCCATTTCTCATTCGGCTATTTTCATTCCCGAGTTTTTCATTGATAAGTTAAAGGGTATGAATGATCAACTCTTCAATAAGTTGTTAAAATCAATTGGTGTTCGAATCGTTCATTTAAAAACATTCAAACCCTTTCTTTTGGATAACCATAATCTTTCACAAAGATCGAAATTCTTGATCGACGAAAGAACAGTAGCACAATTTTTCTATCATGAGATGCCGGTGAATCGATTTATTATTGACTTATTCGAGAATGAAAAGAATTGCATGGAATTGTTCGATAACACTGATTTTTCGACGATATCCAACGATCGAGACAACTGGTTGAATCCCGTAAAACTATCTAATCAAAGCTCATCGAGAGCTTCTTTTTACAAAGCAAATACACTACAATTCTTCGATTATTCACATCATCCTCGGTTCAATTATAAGAAAAGATTACCTTATTATATGGAAAGGATTCATACAAAAAATCATAATCTTACATATGGACAATTATTCAATATTTCGCCCATCCACAGCAATCTATTTTCTTTGTCCATTAGTGAAATAAGACCTGTTCACTTGGAGAAAGATACTATTTCACTTATAAAGTCACAAGTATCTAACATATTCTTACCTAAATATTTGCAACAAAGCGGTAACCAAACGTTTGTATCAATCTATGACTTGTACAAATCTTTCGATTTACTAACTCGATTGAATCCATTTGTTCATGATAAAATAGATATTTCCTCGATCGAAGAGATTTCTACAACGCCTTTAACGAGAGAACGAATAGCCAATTTCGAAAAAACTTCTTGTCAGCCCTTCTTAAATAGATCCGATTTAGAAGAAAACAACTTCGATCAGTACCTTAAGGGGGGTTTCAGTTCAAACATGGGTCTTATTCAAACTCAATCTTATCGAGATGATTTACTATCCGAAATCTTTCTAAAAAGAAAAGATAAGAACCAGGAAATGCTTCATCGGATTCGAGATCGGTTTGTAAAATCTAGTTCAACAGAAGGTTCAAAAAACAGAATTGAGAACAAAGCCATAGATAAAAGAAGCACCCTTTTCAATTTCTCTAAAGAGGAACGGAATCTCTTACCATTTTGTTCACCGCGTTTTAATGAACGTGCTAAGAAACAAGAGATGCATAGGATCTCTCAAATAGAGAGTCTTTTTAAAAAATGGGATTTGTTCCGAGCATATACGCCATGGCTCTTGACTTCTGCATGGTGGAAATATCTTGAGAATCTACTTCTAGAGACTTTTCCGGAGATATTGCTAAATAGCAGTGATCAACTTGTATCTATTTTGCATGATATTATGCATAAATCGAATCTATCGTGGGCAATTTCTCATCAATTATGGGCACTTCTACAATGTAATCTGAGAACCAATATCTTGGATAAGTTTTTTTCTTTATGGAATCTTTGTTCATTCAAGGAAATGATTAATCAAAAGAATGAGTCATCGGTTCTATCTATATGGGCACATCTGAGATTGCTGAATGCTCGGGAGTATGAATATTCGATCCTTATCCTTTTTTTCGTCCTTGGATATTTCGTTCTTCGATATTCTTTCGTTGTTTCCTCAGCCTTTATTGAGTTACAGATACACCTTGAACGCATCAAAGATTTAATGGATCCGTCATACGCGATCGAGTTGCAAAAACTGATGGATCATCCTTTGCCTGGTCTGCTTTTCTCTATGGATATAAGGGACATATCCATCTATTTTCTGGACGAATTGATCTATTCTATGAGGAATAGAAAGTTTTATTCACCTATAAGAAGAGAGTTGAACAGATCGTGCTTCAGCATGGATATCTCTGGAAAAGAGAGAGAATTACTAGTTCAGTTTCTAATAACAGAAAAAAACATCTCTCAATTTGGATCGAATTTGACTCACAGTCATAATTTCTTCAAGAATGAATTTGATTATCAAATCACTGAACAGCCGGGACTTATTTACCTGATCTATTTAGCCGACACTTATCAGAAAGATCTAATGAATCACGAGTTCGATCAATCTCGTTTAACAGAAAGATGGGTCTTCCTCGCTTTTTGTCGGAAGATTACCTCTTCACAAATCTTTAGGGGTTTGAACCTCACATTTCATGGAAAACCTTTCTCACTCCACTTAGGATCATCCCTTTCCAAAGGGATTTTACTGATAGGTCCTGCGGAAACCGGACGATCCTATTTGGTCAAGGGTCTAGCAGCAGACTCTTATGTTCCTCTGGTAAGAATATCCCTAAACAAGTTCCTGTATGACAAAGGTGAATATTCTAATTTCCTCGATATACGAAGTATGAATAATGTGGTGCAAAAAATGCACCAATTCAATCTCACCTTCGAATTGGCAAAAAGAATGTCCCCTTGCATAATATGGATTCCAAACATTCATGAACTGAATGTCAATTACTTAACTCACTTTTTCCTTGGTTTATTAGTGAACCATCTCTCTAGAGATGATGAGAAAGATTCTACTAGAAATCTTCTTGTTATTGCTTCGACTCATATTCCTAAAAAAGTGGATCCAGCTCCAATAGCTCCAAATCGATTAGACAGATCAATCAATGTTCGAATGCTTCCTATCCCACAACGACAAAAGGAATTTCCTATTCTTTTACGCAGCAAAGGGTTTGACTCGGAAAAAGAGTTGTCTTGTCCCAAGGAATTTGGATCTAGAACCATAGGTTCCAATGCACGGGATCTAGCAGCACTTGCCAATGAAGCCTTATCAATTAGTATTACCCAAAATAAATCAGTTATAGGCACTGATACAATTAGATTAGCTCTTTATAGACAAACTTGGGGTTTGCAATCTATAGATAATCAGGTTGGATCCGGTCAAAATTACGAAATACTTCCCTATAAGGTGGGAAAAGCTGTTATACAAAATACACTTAGAAGGAATTCTTCTATGAATCCTCTATCTATTAATAATGAATTATGGAAGAAAAGGTTTTCTTATTTGTCCAAATGGTATTTAGAACCTTCTATTGCTGGAACAACTATGAAGGAATTGACCATACTCCCCCATATTTTGGGTTGCTTGGCCGGATCAGCAGCTCGAGATTCCTGGTTTATATCGGGACAAAATAGAGAGAATTGGATTCCTCTCGATAGATTCGCTGAGCATGATTTCGATTTAGCTTCTGGTCTTTTAGAAAGTCTTCTGGTGGAGTTTCCATGGTTAGGAATATGCCGGGGTAAGCCTGATAAGAATCAAATCACATTTGCTCCTCAGCCCAAAACGAGAAATCATCTCAATGTGATGCGAAAAGGGGTTTATTCTATGGTCAATAAAATGTTTATATATAAAGAATATGAATTGAAGTTTCAACAAGAAACTCCCGGCGCAAAACAAATGGATGAAAAATTAGTCAATAACATAGTTTGGGCTCCTAGGATCTGGCGTCTTAGTTTTCTTCGCAGTAATCTATTTGATCGTACAAAAAGACCCAATGAATTGGGATTTTCGTATCAGTTCGGATTGTTTCAAGAGGAGCAGGCCAGTTACTGTAAAAGGGTTAGAGAGAATTTAGAGTCTCTCCAAAAAGGACCACATAAAAAGGGGTTTTATGTTCATGAGAGAAATCATTCTAACGCAAGACAAAAGAATCTACAACATATACAGTCTCAATTGGAAGATATATCATTACAAGAGCGGTTTGAAATAGGAATATTTCAATTTTCTATACAATATCAAATGCGATCTAAATCCTCTAATAAACCAATGTTCTTTCTAGGAAGACGATTTCTTTGGGATCCCACAGGTTTTCTATTTCAAGATCAGCACCTTGTGTTTTCACGTCGGGAATTTTTTGCAAATGAAGAAATGCTGAGAAGGCTTTATATTACTTACGGTTCAATAAGAAGACAAGAAAAACATCTCTTCCCTAAAAAAAGTATCCAAGGTGCTTTTCATAGATATAATTCAAAATTCATGACCAATTCGGTCATAAATTCGTGGAAACAATTGCCTCTTGCAGAAAAGGAACATATTGAGGCTTTCAAACGCATTCAAGCAATTGGTATCCGATTGAAACGTATACAGCCATATACTCCTACATTTCTATATCAACGTTGGTTGATTGAAAATCCGCAAGAAAAGGTTGATCGCTTCGAATTGTTAATTCATCGCCAAAGATGGCTTGAAACCAATAGTTCATTATCGAATGAATCTTTTCTTTATAATACTCTATCCGAGAGTTATAAATATTTATCAAATCTGTTCCTATCTAACAGAATGTTATTGAATCAAATGACAAGGACATTGTTGAAAAATAGATGGCTTTTTCCGAAGGAAATTGAACACTTAATTCATACAACAAAAGATAGATTTCACATATCTATTTTAGCCGGAAAAATCTGTCATCATCGATGAAAGGGCAATGAAATGAAGTAGAACGAAATTGACCGGGTAGTAGGGTCGTGGAAACAAATGAGAAGTTCTACATCTGCTTCGATTTCAGATCCTATTCGAAAATGAATCCTTTCTCGGTCTTGTCCAAGAATGGAAAGTATGTTAGAAGAAGAAAAAAGAAGAACAAAGAGTTGATAGATCTTGAATTTGAAGATAGATTCCTTATTCCGAGATCTCGACCGTGTAAGAGTGAGCATAGCAAGGAATATGAGCCAAGTCAATTTGATTGAACTTAATGAGGTATTCTCTACTATGCTTACCCCTTATTTCTTCGATTTTGGTTCTGGTACTCTTTTTTTTTCTTACACTTCCCATTCGGAAGAAAGGATCCCTTATTTGCCTATAGAGTCACAGGATTCAACATTGGTATAGTCGTTTAAGTTCGATCGCAACTCCCGGATCTTGCAAAACTTTAAGAGGGGTATATAGATTCTCCTCAATCTATGTCCTTAATTGCGTATACCTCATAATTAGTAAGAAACAAGCTTCATGCATTCTTTAATGGACATAAAAAGAAATAGAAACATTCCACCTGAGATTTGGTCTTTTTCATTTTTTCATTCAATTTCTCCCATATGTTCCTTTGTGGAATGTACTCCATCTGTTGGGTCACGGGGGGGGGGGCATTTTCCCAGAAGTTTCTATTGATCTACCTGCATTTGTGTGATTCCTGTTGAGGTATCTACTCGGGGGATGGGTGCAGGGCGGACCATTTTGAAATGGACTTCTCCATTCATTAGATAGAGAAGATCGCCAAGATCTTGTGATCCACTGTCGAACCTATTCCAACAGCTTTAACTCATATCGTATATAGGGAATCGTCGGAATACTTCGTATCAACAGATATCGAATAAATCGATCTCGGTACATTGAGATAATCAATTAGATCCGATATTTGTTATTGAATTGCTCATTCAATAAGCATTCTCAATATTATGCCTTGAAGAGGACTCGAACCTCCACGCTCTTTAGCACGAGATTTTGAGTCTCGCGTGTCTACCATTCCACCATCAAGGCATCCCGAAAGTGAATCATATTCCATGAGTATGATATCTATATTACGATCATCTATCATTATAGATGGAATGTAGAATCTATGACAAAGATAGAGTATTGGGGTATTTATATCGATCGGTTATATAGGTCCAAGCCTAATATATCACCAACTTCTTTCGATTTTCATTATCCGGAGGATATTTCATATACATCAAAAATATGCACGATCGAACATCTTTTCTTTTTCGATTCAATAGAAGCCTAGAGAAGCGAACATGGTACCCAAATAATGATATGTCAAAAGCAGGTTCGATCATATGTGCGCATATATCGATTCCTAAATAGAATGGAACGACGTAGATATCTATCTACATACGTTCGAATGACCTTTTCCCATAATGAAAATGTATATAGCCCTATTAATAACCCTATTCTAGTCTAGAATGAACTTCTAATTCGATGATCAAGTTGATCTCATAATTAGAAGTTCATCTCAGAATCTCGGCCTATTCCCATTTTGGGCGGGACAAATCGACTAATTCTTCCGGATTGAACGAATAAATAGACCTTAAAATAAGGTATCCTGAGCAATTGCAATAATTGGGTTCATTACTATTCCCAGTGTAGTAGATGCTGTTACACATACAATCATACTCAATTCGATAGAATTTTTTGATATGAAAGAAGATGGAGATCTTCTATAATTTTGCACGTGAGGAGTTATTTCTTTGTTTCGCTCAGTCATTAATAACTTGATTATTTTTAGATAATAGTATATAGAAATAACGCTCATAAGGGGTCCTATCGAAACCAATAAATATGAGCCTGCCTGCCACCCGCACCAGAATAGATAAAGTTTTCCAAAAAAACCTGCTAATGGAGGAATACCTCCTAAGGATAGTAAACATAAAGCTAAAGAGAAAGCCGAAAAAGGATCTTTCGTATATAATCCTGCATAATCTCGAATGTTATCAGTTCCTGTGCGTAGACCAAATAATACAATGCAAGCAAAAGTTCCTAAATTCATGAAAATGTAGAACAGCATATAAGTTATCATGCTTGCATATCCATTCTTTGAGTCTCCAGCAATTATTCCAATAATGATATATCCAATTTGACCCATGGACGAATATGCAAGCATACGTTTCATGCTCGTTTGGGTAATAGCAATTAAATTGCCTAATATCATGCTAAGAATAGCTAATATTTCCAAAAGAAGATGCCATTCGTTCGATGAAAAGTAGAAAATAAGATCGAAAATTCGAGTGGCTAAAGCTGAAGCAGCTACTTTCGAAGTAACAGAAAGAAAAGCAACGACTGGAGTGGGAGAGTTAGAGTCGAAAAGAGGATCCCTCACTCCTTTCTCTCATTCAAAACCGTGCATGAGACTTTCATCTCGCACGGCTCCTAAGTGATAAAAAAAGAAGGACATAATCATCTTATTCCTTTTTCATTACCTTCCTCGCGTATGTATAAGACCGAATCGATTCAATTTATAGAAAAGGATTACTAATCCTTAACTTCCCGAGGAATCCTCCATCAGCGGTTCCCATAGTGAATCACTGACTTTCTCGATCTTTTTGACTTCGGTTCCGCAAGAACAAGTCAAAAAGATTGAGAAATAGAACCATCTGATTTTATTCGTTCTCAATAGCCATGAGATAATCATCTTAGGGTGATCTTTTTGTCGACGGATGCTTCTATTACACTCGTAGTCCTTGAAGGATGAAAACTGACTATGTAGCATTTACATCGAGAATGAAAGTATTGTATACGTCATTGGTCTGATCCTTTGTAAGAACTACCCGTAATAACTGACTTGCAAAATATCTCTGTTTATTCAAAGATATTAGTTATTTTTGACCTTGCTTTACCTTAATTGTTATTTCAACAAAAATCTCGCGAATAACTTTTGGTAAAAGTTATGCCTTAGCCCGAGTGGGGATAACAGTCTTTTTCTCTTCCGCATGTCCATAGAGTTTTTATAGATCTAAACATCTCTAAAAAAGATATATATCCGCTTATTATAGGGGTAATAATTCGTCGAACGAATCGCACTCCTTCATATACGTCAGGGGTCCATTGATGAAAAGGGACTAGAGAAAGCTTGAATCCAATTCCTACAGCTATGGATATGAGCGCAATCAAAATTCCTGGGGAGTTATACATTTGTGTATTTATGAGACCATTTACTACTTCTTGAAGCTCAATCTCTCCCCCGGATAGACCGTATAGCCAAGAAAAACCATAAACCAGAATAGAAGAGCTTGCCCCACCCATAAGTAAATATTTCATAGTAGCCTCATTAGACCGTACATCTCTCTTGGTATATCCAGATAATAGATAAGAACATAAACTGAAACATTCCAGAGCTACGAAGATAGTGACTAAATCATTAGCACCACATAAAACCATTCCCCCTAGAGCAGCTGTTAATAGGAATAACAGGAACTCTGTTATAGCCATTTCTGTACATTTGATGTACTCCACGGATAGAGGAATACATAGAGTTGAACATAGTAAAATGAGAAATCGAAAGATTTTGCTGAAATTGCTCGTTTGGAAATTACCCAAAAAGCTAATCATAGGTTCTTCTCTCCATCGAAATAATAAGACCGTTATGCTCATTACTAAACTTGTTAAAGAGATGAAATAGAACCAAGGTGTATCTTTTTGATCAGAGGTTAGATCGATCATCAGAAGAAGAATTAGGCCGAGAATTAGGATACATTCTGGGAAAATAGAACCTCCATGGAAGAGAAGCAAATGAAACTCTTTCATAAAAATGATCTCAGGGTATAATTGAAAATGAAGTTTTCATTTTGTACATGCCAGATCATGAATTAGTAACTTCATTCAATCTCCGAAAAAGTCTCAATCTTTTTCAACTTTCTATTCTTGGAATAGGAGATTTGCATAATCCTCATGAATAGGATCAAATCTTATCTCAGAATCTTATTCTTTATTAAGCAAGCCCCCCCCCCGAGAGGGCTTGGTTGATCTAGGATTTATGTTTCATCCTTGTTTTCTTTTATCTTTCGTTCGTTCCGATAGACATATTGATCAATTTCGAAGAAATATTTCTCTTTCGAATCGATCTATCTGTATAGATCAGATAGATCTATCCATATAGATAGATCTCGATCCTGTTCATAGATTAACGGAAATGTGCAAAAGCTCTATTGGCCTCTGCCATTCTATGAGTCTCTTCCTTCTTGCGTATAGCATTGCCATTCCCTCTGGCGGCATCCATTAATTCGTAACTCAATTTGAAAGCCATATTTCGACCCGGCGGACGTTTTCGAGATGCCCCTAATAACCAACGAATGGCAAGTGCTTTTCCTTGTGTAGATCTGATTTCAACGGGAACTTGATAAGTCGATCCACCTACACGTCTTGCTTTTACTGTTACATTGGGAGTTACTCCCCGTATCGCTTGGCGTAAAACAGATAGTGGATTTTTTTCTGTCTTTTGTTGAATATTTTTCATGGCTCGATAAAGAATTCGATAAGCCAATGATTTTTTTCCATGTCTAAGAATACGGTTAACCAACATGTTAACTAATCGATTCCGATAAATTGGATCGGATTTTGCAGTTTCTTTTTCTGCAGTACTTCGACGTGACATGAGTGTGAAAAGGGTTCAATAATCCATTTCATAAAGGCTAAAAATGAATCACTTATTTCGGCTTTTTGACTCCGTATTGTAGGGTGGATCTCTAAAGGTATGAAAGATCTCCCTCCAAACCGTACATACGACTTTCATCGAATACGGCTTTCCACATGATTATATAGGTAGATATGAGATCTATTCTTTATGTATATAATTCTGTTTACTCACTTTAAATTGAGTATCCGTTTCCTTCCTTTTTCTTGCTATGATTGGAAATCTCGTATTTTACATATCTGTACGATCAAGTCCTTAGGTTCCCAAAAGAGTGTAAAAAAAAAAAAAGTGTTTCAAATCATTGCTATTTGACTCGAACCTGTTCTAAAAAAGTCGAGGTATTTTGAATTGCTTGTTGACAAGTCGGGGAAAACTTATGAAATGATTTCAATATTGAACCTTAGACGTATAATAGTTCCAAATCTCTTTAGAAATAAGATCTTTTGTCCTATGGTAGCCTGCTCCAGTCCCCTTACAAAACTTTCGTTATTAGGTTAGCCATATACTTCACATGTTTCTAGCAATTAACATGGCATCATCATAAAATGATACAAGTCTTAGATAAGAATATACAACGCACTAGAACGCCCTTGTTGACGATCTTTTACTCCGACAGCATCTAGGGTTCCTCGAACAATGTGATATCTCACACCGGGTAAATCTTTCACCCTTCCCCCTCTTACTAATACTACAGAATGTTCTTGTAAATTATGGCCAATACCAGGTATATAAGCAGTGATTTCAAATCCAGAGGTTAATCGTACTCTGGCAACTTTGCGTAAGGCAGAGTTCGGTTTTTTGGGGGTGGTAGTGGAAAAGTTGACAGATAAGTTACCTTTACCGTCACTCTACAAAACCGTACATGAGATTTTCACCTCATACGGCTTCTCGTTCAATTCTTTTGAAGTAGGAGAAATTTGAAGTAGAAGAAATTGGATTCTTTTCGTTATCCGAGAATCTTCATATTCTCTTCCTTTATTATGTCCCAAGGAGTAACTAGAACGAATTCAGTCACGTTTTCATGTTCTAATCGAACACTTTC